CAACGAAAGGACCCGGAAATAACGAATAATGAAACAATTCATATATTGACATTTCGTGCTCATTTCAAAATTTCTGCTTTGTTATTCCCATCATCCGGTAACCACAGGATGATCCACAAGAAAGGTGGCAGGATTCGAACCTATGGCCGGCCCGCCCCTGACCTGCTGGGTTGGGTGGCCGGGTCCCCTCGTCGCCTCTGTACCCGAAACAGATGCGCTGCGCTACCCAGCGCGTAACCTTGTTTCCTCTACCCCTTTTCTGGTTATGCCATTACCAATCGCGGATAACCCTCGGACCTAAGCCCCTGACCGGAGAAGAACGATTGCCCTTATGACCAAACAAGGACCAGCTCACTTACTTCTCGAGCGATAGTTCCACGATCTCGACCAGCACCTTGTTGGGAGTAGGAGCATACAAGCTTGCCCAACCTAGTAAAAGGGCGGGTCGCTTGAGTGTCAAAACCAAGCGGTGGTTGTTTTTCCTTGGCTTATCGAACCAGCGTATGCCTATTCCTCCTTTGATGACTCCCCGTAGAAAAAGCAAAAATTTTCCGATGTGGATTGAAAGGAAGTTGGGGATAGACATAGATCCTTCCGCCTATCCGGAGTGTTGTGTTGGATATAAAACAATGGTTTTTGTATTTATTATTTCCCGATCACTGGAAGCAATCTTCACTGGCACAAGGATCTCCTCACAGCAACTTTCACTACGATAGAACCCAACAATGAGTTTACGAAGTCTTCGAGTAGTGCGAGATAGGCTAATCGCCAGACTGCTCTGAAATAGGTGCCGGAGACAAAAACGAGTGAATCTAGTTTCGAGAGCATGTATATATAATAGGGGGCGTAGAGTTTCTAAGTGAGGGCAAGCGCAACTATCTATTTCATATTTTTCCTGTCAGCAAAGCAGGTCCGCTATGCTATAAAGCCTATCGGCTAGAATCAAGAACGGGAAAGCCGACCAAAAGCCCCTTCCATAACCGACTCTTGTTGCCGAATCGAAGGGGCTTGGCTTGTACCAGGCTCTAAAAGAGTTTTCTTCGAGCTTCCCTCAGTTACTTCTTTGCCTTCCCTTCTTCAATGATAGACAGGAGATGCGGTTATCAATCAAACAGGGGGTAACTCCTCTCATGCCGTGATGGGCAAGTCCAGCGATTGTCTAATAGAGATAGATCGTCAAATATAGTATCTAAGATCAAGAGACATGGAATAGAAGTTCAAGGTGTATAATTTTATATCTAATGGCTGCTTTTAGACCCCTTTTATATACGTAGTAAACGAGTCTTCCCACTCAGCTCATCCACTATCTAATCGGAATCAGGAAAGCAAGGTGGAAGAGCTGAGTTTGTCATGTAGCATTCGCGGAGACAAGGGGACACGGAGGAGCCCCTTGCTGGAGCTAGTACTGAATGCGTAAAGTAGGACCTCTTGTTGGTAGGGCCTTTATCACAATGGGGCAAGGGTGAGTGCAACGAACAACCAACTGCATTGGTAGAGAGATGATCTTAACTTAATATACGTGGAAGGGAGACAAAAAAGATTTCAATTCTGACGAGTCAACCGCTTCTGCTGCCAATCAATCTCTCGGCATTCTCTTCTCTGCTCGAAAGGGATTCTTTTTTTATCTTCTATCTAGCTTCTTATCTTAGGAAAGTACTCTTGATTCCGATTCTGATTCTTTACCTCGTTGACCGACATTACAATAGGTGTATGGGTCAGGGAGCGACTACTTGGTTTTGACGCATTCAAAAACTATATTTTGATAGTCTATCGCTGACAGGCCTTTCTGAGTATTGCGAGATTCCCCGCATTCAAAGCTATCGAATGAAGATGCAGGAGCTAGATTCTATTCTAATACTAAAAAAGGAAAAGGCTAGCGGAAAAGATAGATTGATTCCTCGCTTCGGATGAGGCTGAGTTTACGAAGTAGAAGTTCGATCTCAAGCTGCCTGCATGCACCTATAAGACATGGAAAGGATCCAGTTCGGATGTGGACAAGAGTGAAGTGCGTTGGAATCAAAAAGTCTGTTTTAGTACGAGACCGGACCTTTTCACGGTAGTGCTTGTCCCCAATTTTGATTGTAACTAAGGACAGAAGCAGAAGGATGAGAAGTCCAGTCACCGAAGCTATCCAGGACCCAAAGGAGAGGTAAGAAATCACTCTTCCAGGCAGTAGGAGTAGGACAAATCCCTTGTGAAAGAAGGGGTTGCTGACATACGGGTTCGAACTAGCTTAGCTCAATTGACAAGGAGAGGTAAAAAGACCACGAAGTAGAAGGGCCGGGATGACGGCCAGCGAGGAGACAAGGTCCGCACACATTCGAGAAGAGAGGTGAAACTGAAAGTGGAAATAGAATTCCATATCAGCAGTGGTGGTTTGCTCCCCCCGGTTCGTTGATCCTTATTCTTCTGTTAGGTTTTTTATAGTGAGTTGCTTTCTATCCGAGTTAGGAAGCTAGTAGTAGGAGTGGCTAGATCTCCCTCGAGTGAGGATGAAAAAAAGCATAAGCTACCTCGTTTGTGCTCCCGCTCTTTCACTCTCGTCTTTCAGTTCCATTCATTGATATGTCAGTGGTCAAAGAAGCTTCGAAGTCCTATACCTGTGCTACTGTTCATTCAAGCTAGCCTTCCTGTCTAATCGCATTGATTCTCCCTTGCAGATCAATCATGTAACTCGCATGTCATTGACCAATCACTAGATCGATCTACTACATGAATTATTTGATGTACGAATCGGACTATCAAAGAGAGGACCAAGGGCATTCATCCTTGTGCTTTTACCTCGCCATCAAATGCTTCTCTTGCTGTGGAGGGAGATCCATGCAATGGCATTTCATCAACAGATACCACTTCTTATTGATTTGTATGCTTTTTTTAGAATACCACCTAAAGGGAAAAGAGTAGTCATTCGTCAAAACATACCACCTCTCTCTCACATCTCTTTGGAAAGTTTGCATGTCCTCTCTGGCCACCTCTCAGCTGGGCGAAGGAAGAATTTGATGTGGAAGGTAGAATTGAGCCAATGTGTGGAACAGCATTCCCAGTATGACTTGCCTAGCTAGTGCTTCCTAGCTGACTGTACTAAATGATGTTGTCCAAGCAGCACTGCATTCAATCTTGCATAGGTAGGGTTTCCATCTCTTTAGGGAGTAGGCGTACCGTCTTGTCTCCCCCTGCCGCCTGACTGACCATTCTTATACTTACCATTCATTCCTCCCATCTTTCATCATGAAGTTACTGAGAGTGGGGATGAGCTACATCTTGCTGCACTGATCTAGATTTAGATCTAGTGCTGAAGCCGAATACCGTTCTATGGCATCTGCTTCTGCTGATCAACCATGGATTTCTTTTTTTTTCTTCTTTTTTTGCTTGCCGAATTATATAAAAACTTCACTCCTACAAGAACTTATTCGTTGAGACAATACCCCCGGGTCCGGGCAAGCACCAGTTGTTTCAACAGCTCCTTCGGACCCTTACTTTTCCATGTGACCCCGGCCCGACTAACAACGATGTTATTGGATTTCCGAGCGAAGGAAGGCATCGGTAGAACCGGGGGATCAAGCTAACTCCCTTAGGAAGCCTGGAAGCGCGGGTAAGGATATTCAATCAAAACCGGGCTATCGACCTATGGCTTTCTACTCTCCTCTACTGTCAGCTAAAGAAGCCTATGGCCCAGAACCTTCCCTTGATAGACAACATATCGGGGGGGGAGGGGACATATATACCCTAACCTTTAAAGAGCGGGGTGTGCGAGGCAAGATGGCACCTCTTGAATTTACGCGATGACTACTCTAAGTCAGAGTGGGCCTCTAGCTTCTTTTTATTATTCAGTAAGGCTCTCTCGTATAGAGGGGGTTAGTGTCTCCCGGAAAGCCCGCCAATAAAGTCTAAGCCCGTCCCCTAATCTACCAATCTTGATACAAATATTTCTCTTTTTCTCTGGAGATCACCAATCGTATTTGGTGACTCAGAACCTAACCAAGCTATCTTTCCTATTTCTCATTCTATTAATGTGAAGCCTAAACATTCCCGAACTTGCCATTCACTTTGCCTTAGGGAACAGAATCTTTGGGAAGAAAGCTTGAGTTAAGGGCGTAGCTCTCGGGCCAATTGGTAGAATCTGTAGGGCGCGTAGAAGGAGGGAGTTCGGTCTATGGAGCCACCGAGGGACGTGAAGAATGCCTTTCAACAACATAAGGGAAGGGGGGATATATAGTTCAGATGGACTACCTCCTATGACCTACACTCATAGAAGTTCATCGAGTTCCCCTACATATCAAGCTACCTACATATCTTGATAGTCTCAGAAGCATCTTTCTTCTTTGTCTTCCCTAGATCCGCACTGGTGATAATAATAAGGTAAGAGGAGTAGTGATCTAGGTATCATTTCTTATTCTTTTAGAAACGAAACTAGGATCTGAAAGAGAACAAGATGTAGGTGTCTAACTTCTATCTATGGGTTATGTCCAAGCTCCATTGCACTTGGTGATAGATATGTCATCTTGCCCACCTTGTAGAGTTTCAAACCTAGTTCAAAGTAGGGGCCTCTGATTACCCATCTGCTAACCAAGCTATAGAAACGAGAACAAGTTCCCCTAAGCTACCTGACCAAAGATCCTAAGCTACTTGTTTTCAGTGCACTGCTTTTCGAGCTCTTGCTTGAATTGAGTTGGCTATAATAAATTATCCTCTTTCTAGCTCGTTCTTCAGCTACTCCATCTAGGAAAGGGACTGCCCTAGATGTCAGGCGGGGAATCCTCGTTGTGTACTACCTAGCCGACTCTCTTAGTGTATCACCGGAGTCTATCTAATGTCTCCTAATGCAGCTACGAAGGGCAATGCTTTTTTGTGGAAACCGGGCACTGAAAGAGATATTCAATGGATACAAAAAGGGAGTTTCCTTTTTGCTTGGCTTGACCATATAATATAGGGCAGTCCCACTTCCATTCGAAGTTACAATTCCCCGCCTAAAAAAAAGTAGTTGATAGCCGATTGAGAGCAATCCAGTAGCAGTATATAATAACCCGCGTGAACCTCTTAGCCAATCCCAAAAGTTATGGATAGTCGAGCGGGCCTGATGAAATGATTCTATCTACTAGCCGAGAATAGCCTTATGTAGAATCGGGTGGTCCTTCCATCCTTACAATCGCCGGGAAAAGAAGAGGAATTCATGGTTGGATAGTCTGCCTATGCGAACGAATTAGTATGCCTGGCCAGCGTCAAAAGCAGGTCTTTTTTGATTGCCCCGCTGACCCTTTCTAGGCTTCCTTCCTTGTGGCTACCAGTGCAATAGCATATTCCCAGTTGGATTACCTGATTCTGAATCTTAATAGGACCTGGGGGAAGAAGGCATGTAAAAGTTGGATAGTTGGCATGCATAAGTCTGTTATATGGGCTAAAGCTTTTCAGTGTGCACCCCAAGCAGGAGTCCCAGTGTTTGAGTTTTTCCTATTGTAACTTTAAGCGATCTAGTATCAATCCTAAGGTAAGGCCAGTTCCCTTTGCTTTCTTTCCATTCCTTCTCCCCTACCCCTACAGTCTATAGCCCTAGCTTCTCCCTGCGAAAGGAGAAAGAATTGCATGCATTTTAGTGAAAAGTCATTCCCTTCTTTACGGATTCTAGCTTAGAGTCAGTCCCTGATCTAGTTGCTTGCCTCAGAGCCTGCTTTCCCCAGCCCTTATTTATATTCCCCATACCTTCTATTCCCCGGAGTCAGTGTAATTGCTACTTGCAGGTAGTTTGAGTTCTGTTTCAGCGCTTGGGAGCAATCTCTATATAAGTGTAGGAGTGCTCGTGCTGTCTAGTAGTCGTCCCTCTCAATGTGTGTATGCTAGGTAAAGGGCAAAGGCTAGCCGACTATCAGACCCCTCGAGTCAAGTCGAGACCAAAGGCCACCTCTTTGGAAGCCGCGTTTACCACTCGAATTGGCCAGACCAAAAAGTCGAGAGGGTCAGAACTCCTATGAAGTTTGAAGTGAAAACCCAAGCGAGAGTCGTGGAAGAAAGGTTTTTTTTCCTCACTCCGCCCAATGACGAAGGCTTTTCGAGAAGGATGATTGCAAAGTTAAGGAGAGAAAGCTTAGACCCCGAAAGCGTTGACTGGTAAAGGTCCGCGCTAGCATAGCTGTACTTGTACTTGGAGCTAGCCGAAGGTGCCTTTCGCCAGCTAAAGCGGGCCAATTCTGCGTCGGTAGTAAGAAGGAGATGGAAATCCGCTAGTAAGAGGATTAGCTTCTACAGTTGTGATTGCGCTTTCCCCCGGGGAATTTGGGATTTCAAGTATCTAGAAAGGCCGATGAAACTATCGTGAATGGGTCCTTCGCCCCCCTTGTTTTTCTGCTTAAAGAGAGGTTTATTTACCTTTCGACGCTGGGGAAGGTTGGGGATCCTCCATGCCATCTTTGGCTCTTCTGTTTTCAGGTTTGACATGACATTAGAATACGCACATGGATTCTAACCCTTCTTGCTAAGAGATGCCATCTGATCTTTCCTGGTAAATAAGGCTAAGCAAGGCCGAAGGCTATATGTGAGAAGGATTTGCTGCTTTCTTAGTTAGAAAAAGGAGTCCCCAAAAAGGTGCTTCACCACCATTTTACACCTCTCTGTGCCTTCATTCTTATGAGTTGAGAATTTGATATAAGAGATAATGATATAAGAGAGAATCCGCTTCAGAAAGAACTCCGACTCCGAGTGAAGGCGGCTGCTTTGCTTCTCGATAGCCAGTCCGGGACTGACTCTCCTTCGCTCTTGATGGCAGCTGGATTGCCTAGTTCAATGGTTGCTATCTTGCAGCAGTCTTGTATTCGCCTTTCATCCCATCTATCCTTGTAATGTCGACTCTGATATTCTCGTTCCTGGTACGACTAGCTTTCCGGCAACATATTCAATAGTACCGGAGTCGCGAAAGAAGTTCCGATCACAGCTTCTAAAACAAGAGAAAAGCGAAGAGGGGCAAAGGCGGCAAGACCAGAGAAGCTGCTAACACCGGTTAGGCCTTTTTTTGACTAATGCCCCCACTCAAACAGCTAAATCTATGTACCTTGAGCTGGGAATTCAATCAAAAAGAAAAGGAAATGGAAAGGTAGTTCAGTGAGCCGAGGGTGAGACTCTGAGCTAGAAAGATCCTAATAGTTTACAGATATAGGACGAAATCCCACTTTCTTTCTGTGTTCCACAGATGTAGTTCCTCCGACTCCACTGCCCACCTTTAGCGAACAAATGGGACTATGGTCTTTTCCTCCTCCTACCAACTCTGCACTCTGTGAATGCTTAACTGGGAATTTCACTCATCTTTCTATCGAAATGCTTGAAGCCCTAAGGTAAGGAGGGTCACCTTCCTCGCTCGGTCCGTGGGTCATATCGCAAAGCCGGAGCTTACAGCATTTACCATTAAAAGTAGGTATCGCACTTTCTCATCATTCGAATCCCTCTCCATCTGGCAAGGAGAAGGCATGGTACCTCGACCCAGCTGGGCAAGGGACTGCTATTGAAGAATAAGAACTCTTCAGGTCTCAAAAAAAGATGGAATACCCGAAAAAGGCAAAGGCCGATCTACGGTAATCCCTTCGCCCCGTTACTGCTTGACTGACTTTAGGCTCTTCTCTTTGCTTTGTTAGAATGCCCTCTTACTGCTCACGAAGGAGCTCATAACCTGACACTATTCAATCCAATTGCCTTTCTTACCTTTGCTTTAGCAGCTCTTAGATGCGTCCTTCCCGGTCTTATTTCCCTCTTAGAAGGAGGAATCCGCTAAGGCTAGGCACCTTCTATTCCAAATCTATGCTGCTTAGCTCATCTGCTAGCTCGCCTTCTTCTTTAATTTAAGGTAAGGAAAGGAGGAGTCAGTACGGTAAGAACCTCTCCTGTATAGCTACTGGGGCGAGAATTTCATAAGAGAAGAAAGATTGGACAGCTTTCAAAGACAAGCAGGAATGAGCTGGTAGTTAGAATGAGTGATCGTAGCAGCTCTTGGAGAAAGTGAATCCCTAACCGCAGCTAGTTTTGTTACACGGTGGTAGTCTTGAGGTAATTTCGAAATCATCAGCTCTTGCGCACTCATTGGCTGGTAGTCTGAACTTCTTCTTTGATCTTCAACTGGACAGCCATTTTCATCCTCCTAAACTTCTGTTTAACTGGCTTGCATTCCGGTTCTAAGCGGAAAATGGTGGACCACCATGTCAGTGTCTAACCCAGGCATATCCTCATTCATAAGACCATGCGAAGACGTCTTTGTATTCCCTGAGCAACTGAATAAGCTGTGTCTTTAGAACGATGTCCCGATTTTTACCTCTTTTATCTCCCCATCTTCCCCTAAGTTCACTTTCTCAACCTCCTCCTGGTATGTCCTGGAATTCCCTACCAGGGAGAGGGACAATTTCCTTTTCATTACGCTCTATTATTCTAAGGAGTGAATCTGGGGGTTCAATTTCTTCTTCATCGGTGTAGCTTATTATTGGAGTTTCAACAGTTTGAGCAGACTAACTTTAATCGATCTGAATTATAGCACAAGAACCTGTAATAATAGACAAAAGACAGAGATTAATGGAAGTGCTTGGAATATGATGATTTTGGACAATAAAGGAAATGGAAACAAGTGCATTTATAGAAATTGAAATACGTATGCCTGGTTTTGCATCACCCTCCTAGAGGTCACAGGCAGGCTACACCTCTGGACTTTGATACATCTTTACACAGAGTTCTGGGGGGCGCCTTCCATAGGATAGGGGATTGTAGCCAATAGATCGACCAAGCAGATTGAGGACAGGAGTTGTTGTCGAGTTGAAGACCACGTTCTTTCTGTGATTCCACAAGATCCAGCACACAACAGGGAAAACCATGCTCCAGGGGACAGCACGGAGGTATGACATCCCCTTGACAATTTAGTCTCAACCAATCATTCACTGTAAGCACTAAAAAGTTTTCTATGGTTGTGGGGATGTGAATAGCATTCCAAACATCCCTAGCCACTTTACCGTCTCGAAGAATATGAATAAGAGTTCAATATTGTCGTGGCAAAGAGGACAAGAAGGCAACTCTATGATGTCTCTTTTTCCAAAGAAGTTCTCTCGTGGCTATCCGACCCTGAAAGCAAGGCCACAGGAATAATTTCATTTTAGGGAAAGCATTAGTCTTCCAGATCCAACTACAGGTCATGTTGTTGAGAGGTGTTACTATCCATTTTTTACGCGGATTGCATGCAAAACTTCACTTCCCATTACTTGACCCTTTCCACTCCTCACTTGAGTTTCCACCAAGCCAATAAAATCTGCCTCTTGCGCTCTTATATAATAGAATCTTTGGCCTCTCTCTGCTTCTCGACTTTACCGATCCTTCTTCCATTCTAAATAAGGACCTTCATGTGGAACTATTGTTGTTTTCACATTCCACTCGCACCTTAGCGCTGCCTCTGGTTTTTCGTCTTGTGCAGCCCTTCTTTTTTTATTCTTTGGCCTTGACTTTCCTCTTCCCCCCTTCTTTCTTTGTTAGAATTCAACATCTCTGATATGTTCTGCATTTTGTTCGCCCACTCTTCATTCAGGGTGGTTAGAACCAGGGGAGGATCTTCCACCTTTAAGGTCATAGCACCAGCACCTGAACGCTTACTCTTACTGTTCTTCTCAGCTAAACCTCCTTTCTTAGGCCCTGAGGTTCTTGTTTGGAGTCATTTGTTTATCACAGAACAAGTCCCCCTCAAACTCAATGCCTCACTCAAATGGCACTGCAACTTCGGCTACTTTAGCCAAAAAAACGGATTTCACTCATCTTAGCCGGAATGTGCCCTCACTCTCTTTCTGACACAGGGCTGAGCGCTCTAGAATAGAAGCGAACAACTTAACCTCGCAGGGTTTAGGAACCTGCCTTTGTGGCTTGTTGTGAAAGACCGATGAGCATATGGAACTGCAGTTCATACTCCATTTCTTGAATGTGAAAACTGAAGAAAAAAGAAAGAAATTGCTTTTGCCCTCACACGAGCAGCGCGTAGGTTATGTCCAGATCTCAGTCTATCTTGTTGAATTCTTAGTCGAGTAAGCCGCGGGAGCAATGTCCAGTTCAACCGAAACTACTGCTGCATAAAGGGCAGGTCCAACGGCACCACACCTCCTATTGAGAAAATAAAAGGTCAAGACTTAGCTTCCTAATAAGCTTTCAAGAGAACAATGTGTTCAAACCGAAGCTCCTAGAATTGGATCCGATCCTAGCCTAGCTTCAAAGAAGTCGTTACGCGAGAAGGTGTAGGTGCTGCTCGATCGAGCCAAGTAGTCCCTTTCTGCTCATAGTAGCCTTTACTACTCATAATGGCCAATACCCCTTCAACTAGAGTTGCGGATTCTACTCTTGAAGTGAGTGACTCAAGATCTGCAAGGACTGAACCGAGCTTCCTCCTCCACTGGATCGAGTTCACTTACGCTTTCCCTTCTTCATCTCAAGGTTTTGGAACTTATTATAAGAAGCTCCCACATTGGTTGGCTAGGTTGAATTATGGGTCTGAAGCCCTGCCCTTCTATCTTTCCCAAGAGCAAATTCCGACATATCTCTGTTCGAATCGAAACTTCCTCTGTTTGTTGGAAAGAAGTCCGCTCTTCGGTCATCTACTCGGTCTACTATATAAATAAGAAGCGAAGCAGCTACTGCAGACAGGACTTAGGGGTAGGCAAGAGAGGCTGGAGACACGGAACTATCAGCACTGTAAGCAGAAAGGACTAGAGCTTCACAGAGGGGTCATCGAGCTAGGTCAGAATCCTCAACTTAAGGCTGATGAAAAGAGAGTCTAATTCTGTCAATAAAGGCCGGAACCAGCTCTTCATAAAGCCAGCAATTAAGAGCAAGAAAAACTTAATAGCTAACGCGCTTCCTCCTTCTAATAGGGCTTGGTTAAGGCTCGGCCTCGGCCTGTTTTCTAACTCCTTACCCGATAGAAAAGTTTCCTTCCATGGAAGCTAACCCAACAGTTAGGGTGTTGGCTCTAAATTAAATAAAAATGGAAGGTCCATTCCTTTCATGCACGAGCACCTACCCCCAGCTTAGTCCAACAAGTAACCAAATCCAACCAACTCTTTAAAGAGCTAGCAGAACAGCCAATCTCTCTTATTCGGGAATTGCTTCAGCTGAGACTAATGGTAAAGGTAAAGGCGCTTCAACTCATTCAACTCAATGGACCGGGACCAAGCTTTCAAGGTAAGGCCTCCTTTAGTAAGTTCCAGAAAGAAGCAAAGGAAGTGCTGCTGCTTGCTATCCCATTAATCAGATGTCACTAGTCCGTCCTGATAGTAAATCCTCTCTCTTGCCAGCCAGTCGTGTAGCGAGCCAGATGCTTCTTTTTCCTGAGACCCTTTCTGACATTTGAGCATCCATTTTGGCCCCAACATCCGGCATTTGAGGACCATTTTTCTTACAATTTCGACGCCAAAGAAAGTTAGCAACATTTTTGGTAGTTGTAGACATTGAGAATTTTTTTTTTTCAATAGACTTGGCAGCCCCAGACCACGGAAAGCTACTCGACCAATAAAAAGGGAGCCGAGCCGGTTCAGATTCCTAACCACTGGAATAACTGGAGGCGATGGCTTCGCTTTCTGAGCTCGGTTGGCTGCCCTTCCCTCTCGGACATCAAGGCCCGCTGGCTGAACATCCTATTAACTTGTTTTGAATCGATCTTTGGTGATTGGGAAAGAGCCCTAGCCTTCGGTTCCGATCTTTTTACTTTCTAAGGAGCCCCCAAAGAAGAGCTAGCTACAGGGGTCTCGGTTAGCTACTGACTGGTAGACAGAACAGACTGGCCTCCTCGATGACGACAGTTACCCGCGGAACTAATAGGAAGAGCAGCCGTACTTACTGACCGCAGATGAACTTTGCTCGACTGGAAAACCTTCTCCATATTCTTTGTATTTTGATCCTACTCTGGTGAGAAAATCAGTCCTTGAGTCCGCTAAAAGACTAGGGCTATGGTAACTAAACCGGTGTCGGCTACCGTTGACTGCTTTAATTTTCCCTAAAAGAAGCGCTGGACTGCACTCGATAATGCTTCTTTTATTGAAATACGAAGTACTTGCTCGTGACAACTAGACTTGCACACTCCTTACTTCTGCTAGAAGCTATGCTATAAAAAAAAGAGGGCAGGGAGCTTGTGACTAAGCCGCTAGGGAGACTAAGACTAAGCCGAATCCGGGGAAGGATCCGTAGACAGCACTGTGGATGGAGTACCGGTAACTTAACTCTTTAATGAATGCAGGAACGGAACAATTTGCAGTGGTGAAAGCCCCTACCTATGAAAGAAGCAAGGGGGACTGGTAATCCTACTCTCTGTCTTGCTACCTATGACTGCTTTGTCGACTCTGTTGACGGAGTACCGCTCACTGCACGGCTAAGGGAATTCTGTCTTGAGTTTTTCAGGCGAATTTTCCCAAGAGCCTTTTGTGCTTTAGCATTGTACCCTTGGATTAGAGTCTTGGTGTGGATTTCCTGGGCGGAATGCCTAGGTAGGCGAGAGTACGGAACGGCATAACGTTAACTGCCGACCCCGGATCGACCTATAATCAGTCTTTTGTTTGCTGGCTTGACTCCAGAACTAGTAGAGGAAGGAAGAATTTCTTTTTTATCAAATATCATGACTGAGTACTGGACTCTAATAAAGGAAATACTCTCAAAAAAAGAGAGTTCTACTATAGTAATAGTAATCCTATTTCTGATTATGTTGTTTCTTTACTTATTCGTCAGTCTAGCGATCTACTTTATCTTCTTAATGAAGATCTTCAACTACAACAAAAGAATGGGTGTGCCCATGAATCTATCTTATGGGTGGGTTGCAGGAGTGAAGTTAACTATTGTATTTAAGCCTTCCAGAAGTGTTAATGTTAAAGAAGTAGAGCTTCCATCTGATCGAGAAATCGGGGATGATTAACAGGAGTTATGGCTGCGGCCGAAGCGAAGAAGCGAGGGGCAGCTGACCGAAAGGACAGCGGAACGAACAGCCCACTTGAGCAACTCGAACGAAAGAAAGAACAGAAAGATGAGAGAAGCGCATAACGATATCTTTTTCTTCCTCATTTTTATTTTGGTTTTCGTATCATGGATCTTGGTTCGCGCTTTATGTCATAGGGTTAGCATTTCTAGATTCTAGTTCTAAAATGAAGGTAGGGTACAACAACCTTAACCGCACAAGCTGGGCCTATCTCCATCTCCTCTTGAGATGGTGGAATGACTCATCCAAAGCCAAAGAACGTTATGTTATGAAAAAAGGGTCAGAAAGGAGACTTTAGCAGATATGAGCTATTCCCCGAAAATGCTCTAAGTTGGGGTCAATAAGCCAGAAGTTGGGACCGGGTGGCGATTAGTCGGTTTCTAGTTCCAACGCTACGGAGCTCCTCCTTAATCGCTTTAAGTAGTTTCCTGTGAGTAGTTAAATAACTAGATTGAATAGTCGAGTTGAAATCGTTCAGTTGACAAAAAGTTGACTATGACAACAGTCGCGAGAGATAGGCTTTTAGGGCACTTCCTTAGAAAGAAAGAAGATCCCGGGAGAGAAGCATCGGTCCTACATACCCGAGAGAGGGAGGAATTTGACTCGCTCCCGTACAGGAACGGGATATTAGGGTAAACACAGGTGACTAGAACGACTTTCGCTTAACAGCAGCTAAATGAGAGGTCGTCGGCGAGTGCATGAGCTTTTAGACTAAAAAAAAAAACTACTTTTTTTGGCATGGACCAGATCGTTGCTTGGTGGATTAGATAGGATAGAGCTTGAGCGAAGTCGACGATAGATAGGGGTCAGGCCAAAGCAGGTAAGAAAGACAGAAAACGAAAAAGTAGAACGAAAGAAAAGCAGGCAGATTCATAGGCGCTTTCAATTAGTTAGACTTTTACAAGAAAAGGTAGAAGTGAGCTTCCTCGTCAGTGAGAAAAAGGATCTTAGCCAACGGTGACCGGCTTTCGTAAAAGCACCTTTGGGCGCTGGTTTCTCGATCCGAGATCTCACTTGAAGAAAGACAACCACTTCTCTTATATATTAGAATATGATAAATGAACGGCGGCAACTCTCGAGATAGCGAAACTAACCGCAAAAGGGGGCTACTTCCTAGAAAGATTCAATCCAGCCACTGGTTCCCCTACGGCTACCTTGTGACGTAAGAATCGGGTCAGATTCTAGTCAGGGACGCGGTAGCTGATTTAGCCCTACTCTCGGGTTTCGTGGTTCCATTGTGCTTCCCGAGGCCCGGAAGCTCAAGCATCTCGACATAGTATAAAGGCTTTTAAATTCTTTTTGTTATCGAATGGTTAGTTCGTTGGTGATTCGGTCACCTGCTTGTTCCATCACAAGCCCGCTATCTTTTCTTCGCCCGCTACCGCACGGACCGGTTCCCCTCGAAAAGGGGCGCTTATATGCCGTAGGGATTTTTCCCTTACTTAAGAAAGCGGCAATCGACTTGATTTCCCACAGGCCATAAAGATAGAGAAAAGGCAATGTGTCAGGGGCCAAGCGTACCTCCCGTTCAGGAACCGTTCTTGTCTCAATGTTCATTGATTAGATCGGATCGGTCCCTTATCTCTCAATGGAATGTATATCCCCAATTAAAGGGATCGCCTCTAAGGCTTATACTATACACCTTTGTTCGCTCTAGCCGGTTACGGGGGAAGAAAGCGTGTTATCGACACGGAGGTTGTCCAGTCAACCAATGAAGGGAGGATGGGCCTCGGGTTGGTTGGATAGTGTCAGCCATACTTCATTCGTTTTCGACCAGAGCGTTAACACAAAGAAAAAATAAGAATCAATAAGGCCCGAGGCGTTTAGCCTCGGGGCTTAGGCAGAGGTTCTTCTATAACCAGAGCAGACCAAGAGGGTTTCCGGACTTACTGAAGACTAACTGAATAATAAGACCCCAACACCAACTTCAACTTCCAGTTTTCGTGTTAAAGCTGGATACCCAAAGAGCAACAGATAAAACCAAAGCTTAAACTAAAGCAGCAACATCTCCTACCCTTGCTTCCGTCTTATCGTATACTGGATGTATATAATCTTTCCTTCTGACTTTCACACTTCTAAGATCTACTAAGACCCGCCCCTTTTGCCTAGTTAGATGTCCTACCCACAACCCGAGATCTATTACTACTAAAATAAAAGGTCGGAATTTAGAGAACTCATAGAAATGGATCCGCTTTGGATGCCTCCTTTATTTACGTCATTTTGTGGTACCCATTTCTTTCTTGTTCTGTTCGTGTAGAAAAGCGAGTCCCTTTTCCTGCATTCTGGTTTTATACGTTTTTATGGAAGGCAGTTTGTTCAATATGTTTGCTAGTTGCCTTCCATGGTGAGGCTCCTTTTTTTCTTTTCACTTTGACAAACTCGTTTACCCTTGCGCGAATAAGATTAATGGAGACTCGCTTTTGATTAACTAGCTTGGAAAGCATCCGACCATGGGACGCCCGTCCAGATGAACTCTTATCGGAGCTTGCCCCAGCGCCAACCAACTGTGAATCAGCCGCTATTCTCTCTGGTTTTAGAAAGCGAGTGAAGTGCTTTGCTGCTTACTTTACTGGAAAGGAAGACTAGCGAAGGAGTCATGGGCTTTCTTGGCGTGAGATTCTGGTCTTATTCATTCCTCTCTTCCCGGTGCGGTCTAGCTTTATTCTAAGAGGAACGAAGTCTGATTCAACCCAGCAATCTTACTAAGAAAGGGGCCTCCAAGCCTGATAAGAATTATCTTTCCTCGGGCTTCTTACACGTCATTTCTCATGAGTTTTTCGAGTTTGGCCTTTCCTCTGCCCAGAAAGTCGCATAATTGTCCAAGGATTGGCGGGAATGGACGGATATCGAACGTCGAATTGCCCGAAGAGAAGCTTTATGGGAGAAAGGAGGAAAAGGTCAGGCTAGTAGCTAAAGGCTTTACTCAAACATATGTGATAGATTACGAGGAAGCCTCTGCCCCAGTAGCCAAGATGAAGTCTGTTCGTCTCCAGCTCTTCTCTATTGCTGCGAATCGAGATTGGCCTCTGTTCCAATTAAATGTGAAAAATGCCTTCCTGAACGGGGACCTACAGGAATAAGTTTACATGAATCCTCCACCCGGTTGTGTAAGGGGGAGGAGAACAAGGTTTGCAGACTTTGAAAGCTATCTAGGGGCGTGAGCAGTCTCCCAGGGCCCGGTCGAAAACCACGGCCCGAGTAGAACGAAAAGAAAAGATCGGAGTCGTTCACAGGAAAAGCGAAGACCGAAAATGCCTACTCCCCTGGTAGGGCTATTCAAAGCAATCCACCCCAGGCAAGGATAAAGACAGCTGAACAAGACCATGCGGATAAGAGAAGAGTTGTGTGATTAGATTTTCACTTGATCTGGAAGATCACCTAATAGACTGGCCTTACTTACTCTCCCCAGGAAGAGAAGGGAATCCAGGGGAAGTCGAAAGAGAACTTACAGGCTTTCCTCAAAGCTCACAGCTAGTCCTCCTTATTTAATATAATTCCCAAGCAGGCGGAGGTAAGGAATGACAAGGTCAACCTAAGCTTAGTCGAATTCTTCCCCTAGGTGAACTATCTTTAGCTTTCGAGAAGACAGTGAAAGCAGAAGACTAAGTCACGACGTGGAAGCTTTCAAAGAGAAGATTCACTAGCAAAGGGGCGAAGCGAAAAGTCTTCTCTACTTCTTTTTCTTTCTTGTTATACCGTCCGTTCGTGCCAAGGGGCGATAGCGGTCCAATAGCTGCGCTTACAACAGATTCAATGGCATCGCTTATTCCTCTAAGCATGCTACCAGTCCTAGCTACGGATACTGACTATAGAGAACGTCGAATCAGAATCTCTTTCACTCCTGGCTGAGTCAACAAGACTTATGACAACAGACGGAAGAGCCTATCTTTTCTCTAGCCTTTCGGCTTCCCCTCCTATTTTCATTTCATTACCTACCTCGATGTGTTCTTTTCTTCACTATTTAGGTAGACTTTTCAGAGAGTTCTTTTTCTAGGAGTTTGCGGATTGATTCCCTGAGTCTTCTTCATCGAAGACTCTTTCCAAACAAGGAAAAGTCTCATTGAATGAGAAATCCCTATTCCTAGGGGAAGTTCTGCTCGTTTCACTTCCGTGGTTGAGTGATAAAGAATCAGATTGGCTGCTTCCAGGCATTCTAATGAAGTTCTATCATTCCCAAGGGTAGACCCTGGTTTTTAATCTACGCCCAATTCTTGGCGTGAGAGTAACTGCCCCCTTTTCCCAATCAGCCGGGAAGAATCTCATAGTCAAGGAGAAGAGGGAAGAACGAGGGCAAGCATAAGAAGAAGCAGTCATTGAAGAAAAAAAGACAAAAAGGAGCTGATCCGATGGATGAAGATAACGATCAACGGAAACTACCGGCTATGAAGCTAGATGGCATATAATAAGGTTATGCCAATCCAATATAGATGGCAGGTGAAAGAATACCTGTTGCCCTGGATGTTTGGTGGCCGATGCACAATCTTTCTTGAAGCCGTCGCGCTGATAAGAAGAAGAGTTCTGAGGGGCTTTAATGGCTTATTAGATTAGCCGAGAAACTTCTTTGGATGTCTTGAAGAAAGAGTACCAAGAAAGGCTAATGGTGTCCGAGGCTTCTTACCTCTCCCCCTACCCCTAGGGGTAGGGTAGGGCGGGGGGTAACTTGCCTTTCCTACCCCACTTAGACAAGGACACTTATCGAATGCGAAAAGGTATTCTTGAAAGGAAGCGTAAAGCAGATCCCCTCGACTTGGCTCGTAACCATTAGAGTCGTTTGCGCTTTCTGGGGAAGACTTTTCGATCTTTCTAAAATCTAGGTAAGTCGAAGGGTATTCCACAAGGGTATTCTCTGGACAAGAGGAACCGGATAAAGAGTGACGGTTTGGGCTAGGTCCTTGCGATCCTGCCACCTCTTGGCAAAGTAGGCTGATGGGCGACGCCCCCTCTTTTCGCAATGGTGTGGGGCGTCAGAGGCTGTTGCCCCGTGACCAACTCGAAGGGGCTGAAGTTCGAGGCAGAGCTTTTTGGTTGTTAAGTTATAGCAGCACTGAGCAACATCCAACAACTCCAGTCCTTCTGGTTTGCACTAAAGTGCCTTAAGTAGCCCTCGAGGAGTCAGTTTATTCTCTCCGTCTGAGCTTTCAAAGATATACCGACCATAGGTATCTTACCATCAGATACCGACAGTCGTCTTCTAACAAAACCGACCCTTTAATATCATCAATTTAACATAACATAAAAAAGCTCTTTTCATCATCAGAAACAACTTGATTTCCGACCTCTTGCATTGCATTACCATAACGAAAAGAAAAATGAATTATGAAAAGAGAGATTGCTCTTGTGATTCGAAATGAACCTTTCTCGATGGAGGAAAGGAATAGCGATGGATTCCTATGGAGCATCCAGGAACAAGAAGATTCAATCGGACGACGAATTCTTACGTGGAAAAAGGAAATCAAAGATCCGCTTCCACGATTTCATCTATATCGAATCTTAATATCAGAATAGCTTATATAGTCGTCATGATTCAATTCATGAATTAGCCCACTAGAGTTCACTGCATTTTTTTTTTATTTTATAATATAATAATAAATTATAATAATATATAATATCATTCGTGTCTCTGTTACAACACGGCGAAACTCAATAATGATGAGAAAAAAGAAAGAATTTGGCTTTCTGGGGATTGTAGTTCAATCGGTCAGAGCACCGCCCTGTCAAGGCGGAAGCTGCGGGTTCGAGCCCCGTCAGTCCCGACCTAGGATCCAATGAATCGATCAATTCATTTCTCCATTTTCTGTGAAATCAAATCAAAGAGAGTCCAGTTGCCTCCGAGAAGTGCCTAGGAGAAGGTCTCGGACTCTCCAAGATAGGAACCGTCGAAGCCCCTTCATGGTACTAGTGGCATGCTTTACGGGCAATCTAAGGCAGCCTCTAATCTTTCTTATTTTTTTTTCCTCAAACCAAAAAGAAAGGCAACTATCAGATCTACAGACCGTGGAGCTGCAGTCAAGCTGCTCTTTGTTGCGACTTCTTCCTTTGCTCTATCTATAGACCCAGCCAGGATCAATGAATGACAGGACTATGGAACCATTCTACTAGCTAATCCCAATCCGATGGCTTCACGAAGGGCGATATGCTAATACTGGGGTGGAAGATCTCGACGGAACGTGATCCAACCACAAAAAAGAGTATCCGATTTTGATTAAAATCCTGAGTCGATGGATGGGAAGCATGGGCCAAGACAAGGGGAAGCTCCGTACCCACCAAAGCAAACGAAAACGCTTGCTCACGACCTTTTATGCCTTGGGGTGGTGCCCATTCTCTCTCTTAAGTGATTCCACGTCAGAGCTTGATCCGCTACCGATCAGGAAGTGCGTTCGGCACTCGTAATACTAGCGAGAAGCTTCCCTTGGGATTGTTTTCCCAGGCATCCTGCCCATAGATAGCGCGGACCAATCCTTCTTTCCACGCTCCCTTCTGGTTGGTTATTCTTTAGTAATGCATTTGTGCCTGACCCTTGCAATTCACTTTCAAAGGTATACTTCACCGCTGCTCCTGTTACCACCTAAATGACTACTCAAAACAACACACTTTCTTGGTCACGCTGATGGAGACTATTCGACGAATCCTAGCTTCCGGATCTTACGGAGAAAGAAAGCGCCAGGACAGAACAACAAGTGCGGAATCCCATCCTGCTGCAGGGATTGGAAATTGCGGAATATCAGGATGTCAGGCTCTTGCAAAGAAGGCAATTCATTCGTAGTAGGATATTGAAACCTCAAACCCTCTCTGTCAACAACATCGAAAAGATCTTGACGAAGGAGCTCGAGCTCTCTTCCATATTCAATTCTCGGAAGAAGATTCTCAGAAGCTGATTCTACGCATCAGACTAACTGGAGTTCATGCTTTCCTGCGTGAGACAAAGGAAGCAAATCACCTTACTCGGCGGGAAGGGAAATGTTGGACTTGTCCTCCCTCTCAAAAGAAGGTAAATTTCAGCTATAGAAAAAGAAAAATCACATTCTTCAATCGGCGAAGCCTCACATCCTGTTCCTGTTTCCTTAGACCAGGGAAGATTAGTTTCTTAATGAGAAAGAGGAATTGGGTGGAAAAGCTATTGATCCAGTTGAGACAGCTCATATATCGTACTTAACAACTCATTTGAATGCAGCTCATAATGCTAATTATAGCAACCGATCGATATCGTCTGATAAAAGATTGGCCCATCTGGACCTGGAGCTTTCTAAATTCCTTTCCTAAAGCTTTTGAAGAGAAGAAAAAGCGAATCTGAGCCATGCGATGCGAGGGAGGGCAGTGAGCGCTATTTGATAAATGAGGTAATATATGTCAGACTTGTCTGCAGGCCTCATCTTCGACAAGAGAAGGAGTGCCTCTTTCTCATGTTCATTGACGGAAGTCTTTGGCTAACAATTCCTACTTCTCCCAACCCAAAAAGGAATACCAAGGATAAAGCCAGCTATTCGAACGCTTAACACATGCAATTCTAGTTATATCAATTCAGGAGTCCAAGCGTAAGCTAGATTCGTTTATTGACCTGAAAGCAAAGTCAGGCCACCGGAGGAGATCAGGGACTGACTTGACTTGATTCAAAGAGTTGGGCGAAAGCAGCATCACCGGATTCTAACAAAGGAGCTGGATTCATGTCAATTGAGTCAAAAGTCGAAAGAAAGAAGTCTTCCCTGTCCTACTAAGGCAACCAGGTGTGACGGGCCAGTGTCCCAACTTTCATAAGGGAGAGGAAGTCAAGCAACGAGACCTCAGTCTATTCAAAGACAGAAGCTTAAGCCACTGGTCCATCCACTCCCTTGGGTCTAGCATTCCATCCTGAATAAATAGGAAGACAGACTGGCTTAAATACAGGGGCAAGATCGTTCACTCGTTGCGTAACGAGACTACTTAAAGTGAAGTCGGAACTCGGGTTGGAAGGCTGGCTGAGCGAATATTCAAGTTGACAGCGTAATGGTGAGTATCCAATCTCTCCAATAAGAAGGATATACGCGCTTCTTCCTCATACAAGAATGAACCTATCCTTGCCCAGCTCATCTCACGGGAGGACACTATTGAGCCTAGCACTTCAAGATACTCTAAAAGAGGCATTTCATATCTATCTCTCGTGCTAACAGGAGCCAACTACGGTATCTCATCATACAATTGACATTGCCTTCACATCTAGTTTACGTAAATAAGTATCGACGAAAAGGTGCATTGATGCCACGGTCCTACTGAAGTTCTCTACAGGCTAGCGTACTACAGGGAAAGGAGGAAATAATGGAATCTCTCCAGAAATAAAAACTGAGCTTTCGAAGTGGAGAAACTGCTCAGCGTGCGTTAGAATGACTTTGTCTCAGTGGAAGAGGGCAGAGAGTTTACACGAATGAAAGACAGGATAGGCCCAAGCAAAGAGCAGGCTTCACGAATGGGGGGGCGGAAGCAAAGGCTAAGGGCGAAGGTACCAACGCAGACACTAAAGAAGATAAGGCAATTTAGTCATTTCTTCTCCGAAACCGCTTTGGGTATTTCATTCAAGTCTGCGGGTAGAAGAGATTGAAATGATCTCAAAAGTCGCTCTCACCTCGACCCTTCTTCTAAATGCTGTTTTCCAACAATGTAAAGTACACCTAAGGGATATAACTCAAATGGCGAAGAGGGAGTTTTTTTAGTATTCCGGTCACCCTCCGCCAACCGGATTTTGGGTGCCACATGGATTCTGAACATTGTTGCAGATGCTCCAACAGATCTTTGGCATCAACCTCTTTTCTGTGAATCCCCCCTTTTCTTTATCCTTCTTTATGTTCTTGCAACCAAAAGATAGTGATGTTGTTAGAATGAAGCTATGTTGTTATCGAGCATTATGTTGCTTATGAGGCTTATCTGTTAACAGGCTAGCCTGCCCCACTTTAAGGTGAGCTTTTGGAGGATAGTTTTCATTTCTTTCACCGCCTTCCCCGGAATCAAGGTCTCACGATGAGCCAGAGCATGAAGCTCATTCCCAATCCCCAGTGTAGGCGGCTGGAGCGGCTCACTTACCACCAACAAATCAACTGTAAACGGATTCTGAGACTTCGGAATGGCAAAGAGCAGAAAGGGGGCTTTTAGGCGTTAGGCATGAGAAAGGAAAAAGAAAGGGCATCGTTCTCGGCTGGCCGAACATTGGAGTCGGCGCTCTCCTCAACCGGATCAATTAAAACTTTTAAACTTCCAAAGCATTAACTCAAACGAGGAAAGTCCCCTCAACTTGATCACACAAGGCCAATCGAAAGGGCTTTCTTCGCTCGAAAGACGAAACTCAACTAGCGCTTTCTTTCTATACGAGAAGAATCGTTCTCTATCTGATATTTGTTCTCGCTCGCGAAAGGCCCACAGATCGCTAGGACCGGTAACAGATCGAGACGGGAATGGTGAACCCATTAGGAATCGCTCATGACTGGATCGTGTACAACAACCTTAACCGCACACGCTTTTCTTTTTTTTGGCCTCCCACTTGACTTTAGTCCACCCGGCATAACCGCATTTCAACCAACTACATCGGGGTTGTTGTGAGTGAGAAACCACGAGATATCAGAAGATAAATAAATGAAAGAATGGTGACGCATTAATAGATAGCATCGCGTCATTAACCGGTTTGATCGCAGGACGAGTTCTCCAGTGTGCATTTTATTATAGTACAAACCTATCGGACCGACACAGGTGAACGCGTACTCAGCGTCTATCTGGAGTGAATTGTTCTAACTTGATTACAGTAAATACGAGATTCTTGGTGGACCGGAAGATAGCAATCCGTCTCTCTTGCGTGCCGTATCTCTTTTCCAAAATATTTAGGGGGGATAAGACGTCGGTTAAGCCGGCAACTCCTCATAGTCGAAGTTCCCATCCCCTTTAGGTTTACGAGAGATTCGGGTACGGAAGAAGAAGAAAAAAAGGGAGTGGAGTCCCTTATCACCTGACAATACGGATCGAAAAGTCGGCCCCCCAAAAAAGAATCTAGAACTACCTTTACACTATAATCATTAAGTCAAGCCGGCATAACCGCCCTATACTAATAGGATAATTCAATTCGGATCAGCTCGGGCTCCACCGGAGAGGCGAAGAAGAAGGCAATAAGCGCTCAGATTGGACCAACCTTTAAGGTTCGCGTCATTATCCTCTCGGTCCCGACTAGAATCAGGCTTCTCTTGAAAAAAGGTAAGGAGTTATTCGATCTAATAAAATAAGGTTTTAACCCTAGCGCCTAAGTAACCCCCGTATGGTAGGAAGAAGAGAAAGGAGGAGGAAAAAAAAAGGCGATAAGCGAACCGGATTCTCGGGCGGTAGAAACCACCAATAATGTATATAGAAAAATGGGTACTACCTATATTAAAAAATATATACCTGAAAATCATTCTGTAATAACTATGTGACCATGAAGGGAGTAGTTGATTCGTTCCAATTCATTGGTTGGTTTAATCCGGTATAAATATCATAATATGACGGGATCGTCGTCTTGACAAAGATGAATAGAAAAAATTCTTGGTAACAAGAAGCATTTTTTTTTCCCGAACCGAAGTCTTTGACGAAAAGTTTTCTATTTCTAATGGATTGGTCTTTACTGCAAGAATATGAATGACTCGCTATTCACTCGCGAGGGTCATAATAAAATAATAAGATTATGTAGGAGAGATGGCCGAGTGGTTTAAGGCGTAGCATTGGAACTGCTATGTAGGCTTTTGTTTACCGAGGGTTCGAATCCCTCTCTTTCCGCCAGTGGAAGTTGCAGGCCTTTTTCTTTTTTTAAGATGGTAAGGAGGAGGGAAACTTCATAACATACCGAGATTGATTCATTTCACCGGATTCCTAGGAAGTGACAATCTCAGCTGAACAAGTAGATCAAGGGAAGGTCAAAGTCAACCGCGGAATGACTCGCTGATACTTAGAGAGTTGCTCGCTCTCGTTCAAAGAGCAAAGAGAAGACAAGAAAGCTAATCCGCTCCGTCCGCTCTTTCTGAAAGTTCCCCCCGGGGGTCTGACCCTCCGCTACCTAATATTCCCGGCTAACCGAATTCATGTTTTAGTTTGGTAGGCCCCTCCGATTCAACCCGGCCCCTATCCCCACTATGATCCCTTTCTTCTCCTCGGTTCTCGAAACCTTTCTTTTCAACTAGCTTTTCGTTCTGCTTTGAAATTGCCTTTTTTTTTTGTTGTCGGGTTTGTGCTCCATAAATTTGAACGTTTTCCCGGTATTTTTGATAGAAATTAGCAGAAAAGAAAAGGGCGGGGACGAAAGAAATAACCATAGCAGATGCATCGGATAGACGTCAGGAACTTTGTTTTACTGTCAGATTTGCATTCCCCACATCTCATTGGAACGAGGCTACTCTTTTCCATTTGAGATCAAAATCGGGGTAGAACAGCGCAAAGGGCTATGGACCATACAAGACTAGCAAAAAGAGAATCAAAGAGCCCTACCGGAAGGAGCATTTCCGAACTCAATTACAGAAGGGGGAGAAAAAACGTCACTTCTACAATTCAAAACCATATCTCTTCTCCGGAGTCAGGGAAGAGTACCAAAACTGGTGTTTTCCACTCATATCATAAAAGACTCCTATTCAGCTACTTCAACCATTTCCAACAAACTCTCAACTTATTTCTTTTCTCTTCTTCTTTCAAGTCAAGGTCTCGTCCCGCTGGAGCTGCTATTTTAATTACATCATATCGGTGTCAAGTCAAAGAAAAGAATCTTCCTTGGGCGCATTCTTCGATGCTCTCGAAAACCAAGAAAGGGAAGCCCCAAGAAAGAAGGTCACCCAAAACTCCTACTTTCAGTGCGGCCTTCGAAAAAGTTGATTGAAGTAGGGCGGTGTGCCAGCAGAAAGAGGGCTTGAAGCTCTCCTGTTGTCCCCTATGGTGAAAGGTAGTCCGAGTGGCCTACATATACATATAAAAGAAAGTAAGTAGGGCACCATGTCTGACTGGTCGTTGAACTATCAAAGAAAAGGTGGAATAAAGAAAGATTTGCCACAGTGTGCTTATTGCATATCGCGGCATTCTCCCTTGAGGCCTAGATCCTTTGTAGAGATTCTCGCCTAATATCTGGAAGGAATTGGAACTCACTCGAGAACGGCTCTATCAGACAACCTTCTAGGACCTTCCCAAAAAAGAGACTTTCGATGTCCCTCTTAAGAATCCATTTAATTTAATTTAAGCGATCTAAGTGAAAAAATATCACCCCTGCTTTCTCTACGCTTGACTTGAATTAGGAAATGAAAATCAATCAAGATGCGAGCAAGAACTATGGATCAACCTAGTTTTAAGAAGACTATGCCACCAACGAATGTGGCCCTACCCAGAAAGAGTAGAAAAAGGCTTCCCCGTGAGGAGGCGGACACTTATTCTTATCTAATCATGCGAGTTCTAGCAGTCCTAGGGAATTTCTTTGCTGTCTCGGACTTGGAATCTTCCTATTAGACGATCCTTCTTTTCGGACGCACTACCACGAGCGCTACCTTTTTAGCACTTCGCTTTCATGCACTACAGCCCTTGATGAGCCTGCGTGGTCTTAGTCAGGTAAAGTAAAGGCCGAGAAGAGAAAGAATGTAAACGGAGAATCGCCTGATGCTGAATCTATATAGAATAAATGAGCACACTGGCCTCGAGAGAATAGCCTTGCTGCACTCTACGAAGATATGAGTCCAACGATCCACTAAGAACCATCGTCCCTTTCAAAAACCCTCCACACGCCCGCGATGCATATAAGAATTTCATTACTTCACTTATCACTTTGATAGATGAAGAAGCTTTCTCCGCCAAGGAAAAAGAAGTTCGATTCAAAAGCAGACTTTAGGCTAGCATGTACTGTCTCGTGCTTAGTCTGGCAACTCTATATCCTTTGCCTTAATGAAATTATCGCTCAGGAGGTACATGAGGGCTTATTTGGATTGGAAGTGACTAATCAAAAGCATAGCATCTGTAACTAGTTAGAAAGAAGTCTATTAGAAAGTAGAATACCATCGGTGCAGTGAGAACCATCTTCTTCTTTTTCTTATAAAGAAAGAGGCCGGAGGAAAGCCAAAAGTGCCCTATACCAAAACGATCGAAAGAGAAAATATTAGGTGTAGGAAGGCTACCTGATCAGTGAAACGAAGGACCCAAGGAAGGTGGTCCTGAAAGCATAGTTAGGAAGAAAAAAAAGAGGTTCTATTCGTAGAAAAGGAAAAGCAGCAAGAGCTAGCCTACTAGTAAAGGGCTTTTTAGGAAGAAAGAAGTAGAAGCAACCCTTTTGCTAATGACAACCTAAATAAAGAACCATTGGTGCATAAGGAATTGGAATCCTAAAGAAGAAGGAAGCGACAAGAACCAATCCATTTTCAAATATCGTTAGTAATTAATAACTTATTTTTTTTACCTCTAAAGGTGGTCTAAATATGGTGCGGAAAAACCCAAAAAATTTCCTATTTAGACCACCTTTTTTACACCATCCTCTTTCTTTATGAAACATATTGTCGAAAGGCTGATAGCACAAAGACCACCCGCTTGTTTTTCTATCTGAGCCTCCTATGACGACGACGACCTTCCCTTCTGCTTTCTCATCACATTGATGCGGAGTACCGTAGTCACTTGAGTCACGGAGAAAGGGAGTTGAAACTCCACCACTTATTATATATAGAATATAGAATCCATCGAGAGTTTGATGATACCTTAGCTGGCTGTAATAACAAAAGCGTAATGAACCACATCCTTAGTTCTTGAGCACCACTCTTTCTTCTTGTTGAGGTCAGTCCAGTGCCCCTGCGCCCATTAAATTGGCACGTTCTAAGACTGAAGGCGGAGTGAAGTGACCCGGGTGAGAATCGGTAGCTGTTAGAATAGTAGTAGCGGTGTGACTTTCTTCTTGAAAAGACTGCTGGAAAGCTAGACTGCTTTAGTACTATCGCATAAGCCCTTTCTTGGGCAAGTAGTGCTTTAGCAGGACGAAGAAGAGTTCGCGGAGCAACTCTCTTTAATCAAGGACCAAACCTTAACACCACACCGGTTGAACAACTAGCAGAGAAAGAAGACTGAGATCCTGGATGAACTAAGAGAAGGTCGCGAGAAGTGAGGTGAAGGTAGAAAAAAAATACGACTTAAAGTTAGTGTTCCACGTGTTAAGAAGTATTAAACAATCCCTGGCTTCGACTTAGTAAGAGAAGAGGAGTCTTTATTAGGAAAGCCTAGGGCCAGTTGTTGAGAGGCAGCACTCAAGGTAAGTATAGGATTGAGTTTCAGAACAATCCAATCCCACCCGGATTCCATATTCCATTCTCTTTGCTTTCGTTCCTTTCAGTCGAGCTCAATTACATCGATCCTCTAGGAAGTCCTCGATTGAGTTGAGGAAGGAAACTTCTCTTCTAGTTCTAGACTAGGAATCCGGAAACCTAGGAAGAGAAAAGTAAAATGATAAGATGCCAGTTTAAAAGGTCCGTTATTTCGTGCCCCATTTTTGGATCAGTGAAGAATGTATTAGAAATTCGGTGTCCAAGTGAAGTGAAACGACGCCATCAGAAGCACAACAATGATCTCTCGAGTCGGGATGATGGCTATTCATTGAGATAATCTGATGCAGACTGGCAGACTTAATGGAGCTAGCGGTAGTAAGATTTGGTATATTTATTGGCTTTAGTAGGCGCAGGAATTACATGATCTACAGATACAGAGTTTCCTTCATCTGATGGCATTTCAACAATTGGCATTGCCTCATATTCAAGGAGTATGCGCGGGAGTAGACATATAGAAATCGACATTGAAAGTCAACGGGTACTCGTCAGGTAGTATTCCCAAACCTCGCATTGGAAGCTCAGATTGGGTTCAGGAAGCTAGGCAGGAGCCCGGTGCCATCTCCAAACGCCTTCTCTCCATCCTCAGAAGGAAAGTCGAATCCCAGGAGCGACGGGTACATCTGAAATAGGTTATGATGAGAGAGGGGGTGAGCGATGGATAGCTTTCATTGAAGATACCGGTTCTTTATTCCTAGATGGCGAGAATCAGCCCTTTTCAGCGCTTTGGGTATAGCATATATGTTGGTGAGAGAATGGATTTTAGAATCAGAATTATCTATTTCTAAGTAAAGAAATCCAGCATTCGAACTAAAGAGATGCATGAATACATTTCTTTCTCGATGCGGATCACAGCCTGGTTTCGTAGCCAAGGGGGGCCGAATAGAAGTCTTCCTCCTCACGCTTTCTACTAGTCGGATAGGTAGCTTCTGCCTATAGGATAGGATAGGCCCGTCTTTGCGTTTAGGCTGGATACATTCCTTTCAAAGCAAAATCATTGATTTAAATTATAGAAAGCCCTTGGTATGACCTTATCTTCTCCTGGTGCAACCTCTCTCTTTTCTTCGGCATAGCGATCCCTATTCTCCATTGAGTGTTTCGTACTTCCCATTTGAACCCGCACTTGCGACTTCTTCAAAGTGATTGTATTCGGCGGCATAATTGTATTGATAACGACTTTCTCACTTAAAAGATTGGATTTTAGCCCAGAAGCTGCACGAGGAGATAACGGATTTTTGGATCCACGATTTTGCTTTCATTTAAGGATTTCTTGTCATCAAAAAGGCATGATTCTCTTTCTTGGTAATAGGTGGAAGTCAGCCGGGGAAGAAGGGCATTCGATAGCAGCTACTTTTGTGCTTCACATCTTTCCCGTTCGTATCTTAAGAATTTCATTGCCTTCCCCATTCTTTCACTAGTCTCAGTCCGAGTACGGGAAGGGTATCCATTTTATTTTAAGAGAGTATACAAGGGTAGACCTCTTTGGTAACGGTATCAAGTGATATATGATTTGATTGGATTTTCTTTTCGTGGAGAGATATTTTCCTCACTTCATGCTTGAAGGGAAGGGTTAGGACCTGACCTGCTCTTTTAGAATCGCTTCTCCGTTCCAGGGCTCGCCTTCGCTTTGATTATTATGCTACCTAACTATAGCGGTGGAGCCAATACGGGATCCTTTCCATAGTCAGGTTCCCTAGGCGCTGCTTTCCTTGTTTTTACCTTCCTGGTTGTTTTTAGTTGGAATGTAAGTCCCTGGGATTTCTTCAGTCTTCCCTGCGGTTCACGTGGAAGTCTCAGTAGTTGCATTACCGTCGCTTCACGATCTAGTGGGAGAGCCCTTTCTTTACAGTTGGAATTTCCTTTTAGCCAATTGCAGCTCTAATCTAAGGCAAGCAAGAGGAGAGGTTCTAGGCCTCTAGCCAAGAGTACCTTTTAAGCGCAAGCAGCGGGCTATAAAAGCAAGTGGAGTTGCAGTGATAAGCTAACCCCATGGACCAGTTTGCAGCGATCTACTTTCAGTGCTTCTTGGAGGGAGTCATTTCCTTTTGAAGGTAGGAGTTCGTTACAGGCTCAGGTATTTTTTACAGCATATAAAGTTTTAAGGTAAGCGCTGTGCTAAGTTTATAAGTCCGTCTATGTCGATTCAATTGCAGTTATTCGCCTTTCTTGCGAGCCAGAAGTTGTAATTGCTTTCCTTTCATTCAACCTCTCCCTGTCATGAGCTATCCTAAGCCTTTCTTTCGTCCTGCCATTCTTTCTGCTAGCTATCTAGTGGGAGAAAGAAGCCCATACTGTTGGAGTGCTAGGCTGACGCCCTTTCCTTTCCCTAAATTTTCGTATGCATAACCTTTTCTTTCCTATGGCTAAGCCGTAGAATCCTATGGACGTGGAAGACTATAGATAAGCAGTGGAAGTTAGATCAGTTGCTTAGGAAAATGCCTATATAAGTTCCCTGCCATGCATTTCCTGGACTCTGATAGCCCTGCATATGATTCTATGGCGGTCCCAGGGGAGTTGCCTGCAGCCTATACCTATATAGAAAGCTATATAGTTTCAATGGCCCTTCGGTGCATTTTCAGTAAATATAAAAATCCCTAGCCAGCTTACTCCCAGACTTTATCGAGCCAGTTCGAGGGGTTGTAGTTCCAGTCGTAAGCCCATTCTAACTAAGCTCTTCCATTGCTAATGCCGTACTTGGTTTTTTAGAAGGAGTGGAAATTTTAGATCACGTTCTCTTTGCTCTTCTGTCGATCCCGCCCAGTCCACTTAAGAGTGGGAAAGACTTTTAGTAGTAGTCTTTTCTTCCTCTCTTAGTATGGAGGCCTTTGTCCGGAGGCCTTCTTGCACCAGCTCTTAAATTAAAGAGAAAAGACTGTCTTAGTGTATGTCCCACGACCTGTGGGACCGACAGTAGTTGGAATCTTCAACTTTATCGATCTCGGCGGGTCGCTTACACGGAGGTAGAGTCAGCTGACCGTTAGCGATCAACATGTCAAAGATGGCGTCTACCTTGCTTTCATCGAAATCCCCGACTTTAGAGAGTCGTTCTTTGAGAAAAATTTTCTTTGCCTGCTTCTCCCGTTTTCGTTCTTTTGCGCAGGGGTATGACGGGTTAGCCTCAGAAGGGCAACTTTTTGGATAAGGCGGCGGCCTTCTAACCCTCGGCCTATCTGGTCCCGTGCGGATCCCTTTCGTTTCTATGGTCTTACCTTCGCGCTCACTTGGCAGACTGTCTCCGTCAGAGATGGCTTCAGACTCGACCTGGAAGAGGGAGCATGAATTCAATCCATCCTGGGGTTATTCAAACTATTTCCTTTCTCACGAATTGGATTTGAACCCATATCAAGCTTCGGGAATCCAATGGAATCAGAATCTGCAGCTAGGGCCAACCTTATTGTATTCGCTTGGACGTACTGACTAGATCTGTCTGCTTTCCTTGTTCGGGAATCCGGGTTGGAACTTACCTTTCATCTAGCTTATCACATGTTAGGTCAATCCCTTCCACTGAGCACCAAACTCATTCCATCAAACGGGTGCTTCAACCTTTTTTGAATGAGTCGAGAAATTGCTTATGGAGAGAACGCCGGTTCCACTAGATCGGAAGTTGGTTTAGCTATAGATTGAAGCACCGTTCTATTGCCTCCTATTGGATCCTCGAGTGAATGAAGGAGTCTGAATCCGCCTGGCAGCGCAAAGCGGTTCCTAAGCGAATGATCAATAGGTATCTTTCTGCTTGCCCCACTTGGCTAGCTGCTTTGGCTAGTGATTCCGAAAGGTAGATCAGGTGTAAGTACAGCTAATAAGCTCCTCATTTTGAGTAGTTGACCGTACTAGTCGATACGACTAGTGCAGAGAGTAGAAAAAGGAAGATGGCAGAGCTCAAGGAGAGAACTCTTTTGTTTGAGACGAAGAACATCAAGTCAAGTCAATAGACAAATAAGGGCAATCAAAGAGAACGGATCCCATTGAACCTCCGTCTTTCTTGGCCTTGATCCCATGACTGAGACCACCCTTGACTGATCTACTGCCATTGGAAGGTTAGCTGCCTATATGCCTATGTAATGTACGAAACTACTGGGATTGCCTTCGACTAGGAATGAATTCATGGGGACAGATTTTCTTTGTTAGAGTAGGAATAAGGGCGAATAAGACCTATATATGAGCATGACCGAGAAAAAACCCAGACGAGAGAGGGTTGGCAAGGGCCAATTGCTCTGACTTCTCTTTTTAAGATATTTCGAGTTAGGTTTAGGCACTCCATCTGCTTCGACGATCTGCTCCGTGCGTTCCATAATGCTTTCCCATTTGGTCTCCTCTATACTAGAGGCCTCAGGATTTCCACTAGCCATGACTTGATCTTTGAAAGAAACCGTGCTCTGATACCAAGTCAGGTCTTTTTCCTCAAGTCATCAAGCGTCGTGCCAAAGTCGTGTTGCGTAACGAGTCTATAAGCTGTCGGTCCGCCGCAGCAGAGTAATTTCCCTTTACACTTAGCTACTTGCAAGAGCACACACACAAGGCAACAAAAAATCTAAGCAAGCCGCAGAATTAGAAAGAGAGACCAAGCCCAGCGCTCTCTTCAAAGCGGTATGGTTCTAGCTACTGCTACTAAAGTAAAGAAGTGCGAAAGTTTCTCCCTTTTCATTCTCCGCTGGGCCAGACAACGAGACTAAGATCAGGAAGAAAATGGGTAGGTAGAGTAACGTTCTTGAGGGCAAGCCTCCTTCGTCATCAAAATTGGAATAATTAGATAGGAAACCTTTTTTTAGCCTTTCTTTGTTACGGATCTTTTTGTTCAGGGTCAATAACTTGAAACTGCTCTTGGCATGCCTACTCGAATGTAGTCAACGTGTCTCGGAGGATACTGTGTAAGGAGCTGAGAAGGCGACGGTTGGCATTTTCCCCTCTACTTTCATTTGAGGATCGATTCTCTATTCCCCAAAGGGAGCTCTTTCTGACCCTTACACCATAAAAAGAATACCAGTTTCCGATCGGACAAGAGAAGCAATTCGAGTCACCTTCTTTGTTAGACCGACAGACCGCGTGAGACCCAGTTGCGAGCAATAGCGTCTTACACTTTCCCAAAGACCAATACACAAGCGATTCGCCATAGTCTAATCGATCACGGAGGACAGCCAATGACCGAGCTCACGGTGGGAGAAAATCTTCTAGTTGATCCTAAACAAAGGATATCTTTTCCCATCATACGTACCGAACGTACCGGAAGAAGAGCTTGTAATACAGGTCTGTTAGTAAAGAGACAACATCGATTGTTATTGTTTCGCTTTCGTCAGTAGCGAATTTAGCGTATGGCCCGAAGGGCTTTAGCCGATGGTTGGACATTCACATTCAGTAAATTAAGGTAGTAGAGCTCCTCAGGACCTTAGACTTAGTTTTAAAAGTTGGGCATCGCTAGAAGTATCAAAATCTAGCAGCAAGCACAGAGCAGGTATAATTGCCATAATGGCCTTGTGTGGTGGCGATTGAGTTGCTCTCTAGGCTCTTGTCTGAGACATTGTTTTCTTACTCTTTAACTCGCATTTATGCTTTCATTCACACACCTTTTTCTTTTTCCTGCCCTTTCTCCAACTGCTAGAGCTTGCCTTGCTTCTGTTCCGAGGCAGGAAGTGACGCGCATAGGATCTGCGCGCTCGGTGGTGCGTGCTAGGTGAGCAAACTGAACGAGCCTTGGCTTGTTCGTAGCCAGAAGGTATGTTGGTTGCAGCATGGCTTCCATAACCTTCCTCCTTTCATCATGTGGTTCCACGTTATTAGGGCTTCTATTAGTACCCGTGTGCTTGTCCGGAGCGTGGATTTCTTCCCGGAACTTTTCTTTATGTAAATAGATGATTAGATTATCGTATCAAGTGTGAAACCCTCCCTCCCCTATGGGATATGGGATTCAAAAATGAGACTTATCTAACGCCAATAAGAAAGGATGGTGTAAGTGGGTAACAAACCACACCAAACAGGCCGTAGCAAGCAGAAAGGAACTAAACTAGGGGTGGCCAGGTGTGAAGAGAAAGAGAGCGTACAACAGACATAGTAGCCAACTCATAGAAAGAGCAGGGGCGCTAGCTTTGAAACAAGGTAAGAGGAGGAGGCTCCAACTCAATAATCATTGTTTTAGGATTCTAATTTAAAAGGTACAAACCACCGGATGTCGAAGAATTTTCGCAGTGTACCAGAGTATCCTGTTACAGAGGTCTACCGTCACGGATAGAGAAATTGAAGCTTCTATGAATAATAAGTCTTTCATATCCTCCAAGTGAGACGATCTAAAGCCTGCGGAAGATGCCTAACTTTCCATAGAAACCTAGGATGGTTAAGGTCCCCATTCCACCTGCTGATCAATGGGTGTCTGCTGTCCAGAAATCCAAGTCTGAAAAGAAGGCTGCAGAAGCCGTAGGGGCACAGTTGATGATTCAATTCCTGAAAACCCGAAACTCAGACTAAGAGCTGATTCTAGGGATAGGGATTCGAGATCAGTCTTCTTTAAAAGACCGGTTATTCCAGCAAAAGCTGATAGGCAAAAAAGAGATTTCCTCTTTCCTACTCAATGTCTGTCAATGTAGGTATATAATAGGCTTAAAGACGTACAGCAGTACCCAGATGCTAAGGTAAGGAAAAATCTTGCACAAACTATTCGTCATCAAGAGTCAGAGGGGAGGGCGTCTTATCTAGCTGCCTATTCTATTCCGAAACAGGGGATTCAATAGCTGCCCTGCCTCTTCGAGAACATCTGCTCGTGGGTATCTTAATCTCTGCTTGGCCTTAGGAAGTTTCCTTTGAATATGTCACTTCCGGGAAGAAGGGGATAGATTCTCTTGCAGCTTCTTCTAGGCTGCACCTGACACAAAAATTCTAAACCGTCTGTTTTCAAGCTCCCTAGCTACTAGAACTAGAGGAAGGGCTCTTTCTGTTGATCACGGGATCTACTCATAGCCTACTTTCCTACCCTTGTTGTGATGAGACCTTATGCCGTGAAGTCAACATAGGATGAATGCCCCTGGGCTTAGGAGCTCGTTGCACTCTTCTTTTCTCTTTTCACGACTAAGCCAGAAAAAGAAAGAGGTGCTCTCCTAGACGTGGACCTTCAGATGGGAATAAACTCTCCCTTCTAGTCTAGAAATCTGGCTATCCCCATCAAGTTATAAGTAGCTTACTCGACGATCTCGATACCAAACGAAGGAAGTTATGGATTAATGGGGCTAGGTTCGCTTTCCGGAATTGTGACCTCTTATTCTTAACAAGATCGTAGAGCGACACAAGACAAAGTGACCCACATCGATGTATAGAGTCTCCACCCTTTCTTGCAAGAAAATTCATTCTACCTGAAGATGCAGAGTACCAAGGGCTAGACGGAAGGAAAGAGTAAGCCCATTTTCCCAAGTGGAGGAAACGTGACTCAAAAGAAAGAATCCCTATCTCCAAAAGAGGAGCAATACAAACCGCAGCTATTGAAAATAAGCGATCTTAGCCCTTATGGTATGGCACGTTGTTGGAAGTTTTTTCGGAAGAGAAGTGGGCAAGGAACCATCCAGATGGATACTTTTTGAGTTCCCGGCTCCCGGCCTTAAAGAATGAATAACTGGCTCAAAGCGTAGTGGATTTTTTCCTCCTACCATTGCTAATGAATCCACTGGTATTGGACTGCTCTCAAAGGCGACGGGGGGATCCCTTTTTTTTTTTTTCGATCTCCGTAGAAGGGAAATGGACTCACAGCCAATTTGACGGGGTTTTTAACAAGTTTCACGATGTCAATGTGCTTATATGAAGGAAATCGTCATTGATGCCAAAAGGACAGACTTTCATGTTGCTGTTTAAAATCTTTCTGGATCTGGAAGTAGGAGTACTGCTGTGGCAAAGCTAGCTAACAGTAAGTTAGATAGGCCCGAATTTTCTTTGTAGTCTAAACCAGACCTTTGTTTGTACCTTGCAAACCTCTTTAGTTGCTACGAACCTAACCCTCGGCGGCCTCCAGAGTTTACGCTTTATCCAATCCCCTTTCCTTTGATGAGCAAAGAAGAAAAAAGTCGTATAGGGATGCAAAAGCCCTCTTTCACTTCTCGGAGTCTCACAAATTCTCACTCAGTAGTGGACTCACCATAGCGCGCTAAAGCAGAATGAACAGGACATGTAACCAATCCCCATCCGACAAAGGCAAGGCGATCTTTTATGTTGTCGGAATTCCTAGTCGAAGGGATCGATCTCACAACCGGCTCAGCGAAAGGCGATCCGCACATAGCCGTTAGATTCGATCCGGACTGGGCGATCTTTCCTATGCTATGAAGGTGGGAATGACTAGCCACGGATTCGCAGGCGAGATAGAGATTTTCATGTCCATAGTAGCTGTCACTGGTCTTGACTCTGAGTCTGTATCCACCTATAGGGCAGGACCTAGATAAAAAAGCCTATCCTTCATTCCTTCAGTGAGTGCCTTCTAAATGTCCTGCTGCAAGCTATTCGCTCGTATGAAAGAAAGGAACCTATTCGATCGCTTGCATGATTCGGAACTAGCATTCAAACTAAAGGACAAAACTACTCTAACTTGTGGGGAACATTTTCTTGTAGTCTCATGTACCAGGCCCTTGTAAGATGCATTCCTCGGAAACCTCTAATCGGGTCCGTATCCATATCAATAGCTTTTGGCCTTCTAGATCTTATAATCTTTTTTTTACTTTACTTACCTCAGCTCAAGATGAGGGAAATGAGACTCATAAGCCTTTTATTTTAGTAAATCCACTCCCAAAAACTAGGAGGGGAGGCCAATTCATTTGGCTATTCTGTCACTTCAGAAAAGGCAGAAGGAATAGCTGCAGAGGAACTCGCTTCATCACTACATTCTATCCCATCTAGTGAATCTCTCCTTCCTTATGATTGGATTGTCGAAGGCAGCCCTTTTCAAGTCCTGGAAAAGGTTATGAAGAAAGGCTTTTGAGACACTACGAAGCAAGTTCAGTCAGCGCATAAATAGTCCGCTAGTGTAGTTGACTAGTAGTACCATTAGCCTTACCGTTCACTCGAAAGAACCGTCGGGAACAGCCCTAGACCTTACCTTGGTGACCATACCAGCCCCATCTTTCATAGCAATCCAAAAGGCTGAGAGATCTTTCTATGATAAAACACAGGACTCTCCTCTCCCTAGAGATTCTCAAGTGCAGTCTTCCACTCAAGGCAGGAACCACTACTTAGAGTCCTGGACCACTTCATTTAGGAAAGTACCTCTTAGTGGCATCTAGGGGCATCCCTGTCAACCTAGGAAACTCTCTTTCTAACCGAGAACACGCCTCCCTCCTCTCCTTCTGGTCACTCGTTCCTCTTGAGCTGCGAATCCGGGACTTTCAGTTCGAATCCATGGCAAGACAAAGGGGAGGATCCTTTTCTATTTGACTGCCTGGCCAGTTCATTGCCTGCTTGGTTTCCTCAAACCACTTACCGGTAAAAAGAACATAGCCAAGCCAATTCGGCTATTTGTTGGCATTCCATTCCGAGTGAGAGTTCCTTTCCATCCGACACAGGAAAGCAAGTTCCCTTTCCATCTTAGTTACGGGAGGTCACGATCCAACACAGCTGCATTTCTCATTCCAGGAATGAAGACAAGGAACCATGGACTGAGAACTTCGTTCCTTGCTTGTAAGCTCGATCAATGACTAGGCATCTTCTAGAATTGATTGATTGGGAAAGCTGGTTAAAAGCAAGGATTTCTGTAGGACGGCCAGTGCTTTCAATTAGTGGTTTCACTTTCAAGTAGTGGATCAACTCTTTCCTAATAATCCGAAAAATCAGAAGCAGAGTAGGAAAGCCCTTTTTCTATGGTATGGAGAAGGAAGCGGAAACCACCATTCGAATAAAGGGCGGCGGATGGCAATAGATAAGTAAGGGTTGGCTAAGCACTAGCTACCTAGCTAGAAGAAGAGAGCTAGGAGCTAATAGGATAGGAAGCTACCTAAGAACCGAGCTACTAGGAAAGAAGACAGCTAGCAGCTAGGAGAGGAACTCTAAACTAGCTACTAGAGGAAGTCAACATAAATCCTAAACCTAAGGGAAATAGATTCTCTCACTTGCCCAGATAGCCATTGATCGGAGAGAGGGACGAATACTTCAGTCTTTCATCAGGTGACTAGTCATGCAATGAATAGTTAGCCTTTTTTATTTTATACGAACCATGTCGTATATCATTCCCACCTGAGATATTGAGGTTTCATCGGGATCGATCATGGGAAGCGGATAAGTCGAGTTGTCGAAGCCCTCCGTTTCAAGTAGATTTCGATATGCAGTTATTCCCCATTCATCCAGCCGGAACTAGTCCCGCTTACTCATCCATCAGGGGTCAGTCAAGTGCTTGATGACAGGTAGAACCGGGAAAAACACTTTGCAGTAGCAGTACACAGGTCAGAACCCAGCTACCAGCTTACACCTCACCCGCTACGGTCACGGGGATGAGGCAGGGACCAAACCCGGTTCACTTATAGGTGGGTACGGACTAGGACTCTAACCAACTTAGCGATTTCCCGCCGAAACGCTCTCTCAATGAGAGCTCATACTCAAAATAAAAATGAAAAGCAGTGATACAGGTTTTTATTCCAGTGGAACTATTGACCGAAGAGCCTTACTACCAGAGCTAGTAAGCTAGCGGAAGAGCTCAGCCTACGATAAGCTGATGAAGAGCTACTATCACCAAGAGAGGGATTACAACCTTTTCCGACAGACTGCTCGAATGGACAGACTCATTAAGAGAAGTGCGACCTCAGCACCGCATCTATCGACCGGGCTAACTGCCCCCCGTTGACTCCCGTTTCCCGATATACTTATTTTGCATGAGCCTATTCCTATCTATAAGTGAATTCCCTTTCTAGGCCTAAAAGAAGGTCTTTTATGGAGGGTTCATGTCCCTATAGTGACCTATTGCACCCCTTGAACTTGGGTTTCACACTAATACTAATGAGCTCTAAAATGATGCTTGGGGATTGCTTCTGCCCGTACTGTGCTTCCAAGCCCACTACATCAGTCTAGTTTAAAAGCAGCAGCTAGCTTTATTGACTCAACCAGAGGAAGCCATCCTAATAAGGAGTCATACCTCGTTGCTCATGTTCCTACGCAAAGCAAGGGATCACGCAAGCTATGAGATGGAGCGGATGGTAGTAGGAAGGATCAAAGTATACCAGCGTACGAGTAGAGATCCTTGAAAGCTCTACCCGGAAGTTTTCCCCGAACTCATGAGGTTCGGCCCACCATTCCTACACTACCTCCCTCATATAGGGAACGCACTGTCAATTCAGATTGAGAGCAAGACCTTTAATCAATGCAATTCATTGGTTTGACGATGAAATGAGAAGATCATTTTTGTGGATTGGATGATGGGACCTGGCCGATCAATCGCTGAAGCTCCTTCTTGGAAGCGGAGAAGAGAGGCTCATTTGCCTTATTCTATTAATGCGAAGCCCTCCATTCCTGACCAAGGATCGGAATTCGCTTTTTTCTTTCCTAGTATAGTGTGCCGATTAAGCATCCCGATCTCCAAATTAGACTGTTATCTCGGATCCCGGAAGCTCGGATTGTGCTTCTATATTCTATGTTAATGACAGAGCCACCAATCAGCCCATGAAGACCCATCCCTGGTTGTATGATAGACAGATTCTTCTGTAAATGATACGAACTGATGGCCTACACCTACAGACCGAGCTGACAGAGCTTAGGCGATGATTGAGAACCTCCGCCGAACCTTTACAGAGCCTGCACCGGACTGGTGTGAAGCAGTGGCAAACCAAAATACCCGAGAAGTGTCCATCGCGAATTAGACCCTTACATTTCCTCAGATGGGAGTTCTATAAGGTAATACTCATTAACATCTAGTAAGAGATTATTAAGGCCATTAGCTCCTTCCATCCCCAACTGAGACTACCCACACTGTGCCCTCGATTCGAACCAATACCGCCATTCCTGCTGTCAGCCAAAGGACCTAACGAAAGCTGTTCCATAGATAGAGGAAAGTGAACAATGCCTCGATATCTACCACACATTAAGTACACAGACCGATGGATGATCAGCCAGATCCCTCATAAAGACCGAATGAAAAAGAATAGAACGGGGTCTTTTTTTGCCACTATCATTTTGAAAATGAACCTTTAAATGACCCTCAAAAGTCAGTAAATAGATCCACCCGAAACATATAAAATGCGGTGAATCCTGCTGTAGAACAGGCTATTATTGATTTGTGAATACAACCAACTATCATTAAGAAATTCATCTTTGGAAAAAGAAGCAAGAAGAAAGTGACTTGCGAATGAATGGAGTAATAAGTGAATGGCTCAGATAACTCTGAAATGGGAGATCTTGTCTTGCCCTGTCATATGCTCAGCGACGGTCAATTCTCTTTACAAGAAATTCCATGATCTACGACCAACCTTCCTTCTTTGCTAAAGAGTAGGAGTCCAGACCTCCTTCTGCGTCACATCTCTCCGCTCGCTAACCAATAACAAGAAATGAGGAATTTTATAAGATTGAGTGAGATCATCTGTGATCGACGCAAATGTCGCCTTACTGACTGGGCCAATATTCATGTTCAAGCAAGATTCTGTAATAACTTGTGGTTCAAAAGCCTAGTAAAAAACTTGTAAACTACCAAACTAAAAAAATGACAAACTTAGGATGAGCGGTATAATGTTAATATGAAATAACCTGGGTTCTTTTCACCTCGATTTCTCTCCTGACTCCGCTCATAAAGCGTTCGTGAAGAAAGGCTAGCGTGGGGAGAGAGGCCAACGAGCGGCGGATATGCGCTGATTGACTCAGCTGCTGGTCATGAGTTGCTATCCTTCATGGATGGGCACTCTATATATAACCAAATCTTCATTGCTGAAGAAGACATCCACAACTTTCAGATGCCCTGGTCAAATCGGCAAAGGGGAAGCTTCCTTCTCTTTTCTATGTTCGATCTTGGTACCTTAGTACCAATTCGCACCAACCCAATCTCTTTTAAATTTAAATTTAAAGGATGCCATGGAATCTCCTCCAACAACATATGTGAAAAGCGGATTTCGAAGTGAATTACCTTCTTATTAGAATAGTTACGGCAAGGAGGAGTACTTGTTTACCTTACTGGCCCCTCAGCATGAGACTGGGAAAATCCCAAGATCCGGCGGGTCTTATTTTAAATAAATTTGGGTAAGGCCTTATTCCTTCTTCTATACAAAAAATGAGAAGTATAGCTCCAATCTGTGACCGGTGAGTAGCACCCCCGCTAAGCCTAATCGCAAAGATTTTTACCTCCCTATTCTACGTTAAGAGCGAAGTGCATGGGACTGACGGGATCCCTCGCTCTCTTTCAAATAATCCAAGTTTCGGAAATAAAGGCAATGCGGCGTTAAGAAAGACAGGCTCGATAGACCTATAGCAAGTAGAGAGTCAGATAGTGGATCTTGCACATCGGCCTTGAGATCATCCAATTTGGGTGGCGCTCAGCTTCTTCTCTATCTGTTCGAAGATCAGCCGACCTCTACCAATCAAGGGATTCGTCTTGCTTATGTGCTTCCTTATCGCCTCCCTTATCGCCCGCCCCCTTTTTATAGACCCCCGACGCGAGACTCCCTGCCCGATGCGACCCCCATTTCCGATAACATTTTTTTCGCGTTGGCAATGTAGGGCGGACTGATTGGTTGGGGATACATCAGCAACTACAGGTTCTGCCACTCTCTGGTGACCGCAACAGGTTCCGTTTTTCCAGTTTCGCTTTACTCGATCAAAAAAATCTCATTCTACTCCTACATCTTATTATTGTGCGCCTTGTGAGCGCCTTTAAATGTCTTCTTCCTGTCCCTTGCCCGAAAGTGACCCATTTCTTCAAGTCATTCGACCTGAGAGATCATCCATATGGTGTCTAATCATGTTAAGTCATATTTCTCATTATTATTGATAGGCTTGTGCGCTATAAATACCCTTAACTAACCATCTCATATAAGACGAAATGACTGGAGTCTCTCAACAATAACCTAGGTATAGTTCCTGCTCTCTTCCCTCTTTAACAAGTAAACGACTGTCGAGACATCCGAGAAGAAAGACAGGTCTGAGACAGGTTGTGGGAGACAAGACCTCGTGAAGAAGTTTGGACACGCTTGTGTGCGTATGTACCCAATTTCTCACTCACTTGAGTACTCTCATGCCCTTCTACCGAAACAAGAACATCCTTAAGAAAGAAAGAAGAACCCATGGGAACCTCCGCTCTTTTCATTCTACAGCTAAACAACTGATCGAGAGCTTTGACGATGTCGAGCTCATGCATGTCCCAATACAAATGTAATTCTCCGTGAAGATGCGTAGTACCAAACAAAGATTGTAGGTAGCATGAGGGGTGGGCACCCGGGTGAATCACAAGTTGCCTCTCGTAGGCGGACTGGATCACTAAGTTCTCTTCTAAATATGAATATGAATGATTTTAACTATTTGCCGTTTTTCCCGCAAAAAAGCCCATTTTTACCGACGTTCCCATGTCGGATAGTCTTCCTACGCCTATTGATGAGCAGTGAGTGGAGTTGCCACTTTCTTCAACAGTAATAGAAAGTCCAAAGTAATAAAGCGAGAACGCAACAAGGATTCGAAGTTTTTCAACTTCAACATTACCTTCCCTTCCTTCAAAAGCTGGTGGGAGTATGTATTGCCCTAGGACAGGAGTTGATGAGCTAGTAGAGAAAGCGGGCATCTCAGAGTTGCCCCATAAGGAGGAAGGCTGACATTAGCCCTACAGAAGGCATTCGAGACTGCTTCACCCGGTCCCCGGCTACCTTAGGGCAGTTAGAGCATACGAAGGAAATCAGATCTGTTTTCCACAAATATCGTATATATAGTTGCCCCTTTCCTCCTCATTCTATGCAGGTAGGAGTGTACCCCATGAATCATTGATGAGATTCTGTTCAGACAATTCGCTTTGATCGTAGGCAGGGAGGTGACACACCAGATTTTTGACAGCTGTTTCGGCTGATATTGGTTTGAGTTTTGAGATTGTGGAACAGGGCCCACACTTACATATTTTAGGTGACCTAGCCCTACAGCTGGCACTACGAAGTCGAGAGCTGCAGATCGACAAACCTCTGCCCGCTGCCCTACACTCGATCTATGGTCAAGGTATGTGTCGTAGTGAATACTCTTCTCTACCGTGAAGTGATTCATACCTAAAAAAAAATGAGAAAATCCAGTTGTGGATGCCACTGAGTAAGCAAGCAACCTGCATTTCTTGCCGTTCACTCCGGTATTCCGCTTTCTGATTCTCCCCCGCCAAAGATAGAGTCTCCATGGTCGCGCGTTCGAGCTCACTAAGTTGGATTGCCTTCTTTCCATTCCGCAGGGATGGTGTCCGTCCCCACTCAATCCCCTATTGCCTCAAGCGTGCTTCCGTTTCCTGGTCTTTGAGTTCCCAAAGTGGGTTTGGTCTGGTCTCTCAAAGTTGTGGTTTTTCTATCGAAATAGACGAACCCTGGCCTATTTCGACGTTGAGAAAGGGTGCTCCCAAGCCCAGTAATAAGAGGTTGGATAATAGGTTATCGTACTGTGACCTAGACCCCCAGCCTCCTACCTTCTAGCCCCTCCTAGCATAGTTGAAACCTCACTCGAGCAATAAGGATATTAAAGAGCTGCTTTACCACAGGCGAATCGTGGAAAAGCGCGTGAGAGAAGGAACTACGTGAAGACTTGATCACGTAGGTTGCTTGGATTGGAAAAGAAGTCCGGGTTCAGTCAATCAACAAAAAGCCCGGTCAGAGGAAGAAGTCAATGATGGCATTGTTGATCTTATCCCTTTCCGTCCTAGAGGACATAGTCAACCTCCTACTATAACTATAGGAAAGGGCGGAACTTAGCTCAGCACTAAGCAATCTAGGGAAAAGAAAGCTAACTACCACATACAAACTACCTAGGCCAGGAAGCTATCCTAGTCAGGTCTTCTTTCCTCTCCTTAACAGTCGAGCTTTAACTATTTCCTTTCAGTCTATTAGTTACGAATATTCTTATCCTATAGTAAGAGTGATCAATATCAATGAAGGCTGCTTCGAGCGGGCATCAGTCCTATCCCTGGAGGGAAAGCATACTTAGCATCAGTAGAAGAAGAAAGAGGGGAGTTGGCTGATAACATTAAATTAACTATTTTACAGGTTCAGTCATTTGCCTTAGCCAAACCTAGGAAAGAGATAGCCTCAGCTCGGCGACTAGAAGCAATATTCGAGTAGCTCTCAGGTATTGGAGTCCAGAAACTACCGCATCTAGCTAGGAAACAGCGTCTTTTTCTCCTAAAGCCCGATTCCACTCATAAGAGTGACATAAAAAGGATCAGACTTGAGGAAACACCGTATTTTGGGCCTAAAAAGGCGCTCCCAGAGGCTATCATCACAAAGAAGAAAGCAGTTAGTTCCACTAGTGCGCAGGGAAGGTATCACCCTTATTCCCATTCACAAGCTAACTCCATAGGGAATAATCTTGGGACAACCATAAAGGAAAGCTAGCTAGGCAGATAGGAAGGAAAGAAAGAGCGGATAGGTTCAGCAGAGAGATCGGGGGCACTTCACGCTGTTATTGACGATGCAGAGCTTCCTACTTCAGACTAGCTCCTAGGATAGCTGCCTAATGGAAGATAGGATACGGGCACATCCAGCTAATAGAAAGGGCAGCCCTTATCCCATGCCTTCCTAAATCCTAAATAAAGGCATAACTAGAGTCATTCCTCTGCTAGTAGGAGCATATCTGAGTACAGAAATGATTGTGTAAGAGAATAGGTTGTTATTGGTCGGTCCTAAAGGTAAGAGTAGGTTGCTCCTCTGTTCCCTACTAATTGCGTAAGAGCCTAGTTTTCTCTTCCCTCTGGGTGAGTCGCTTCTTTCTCCAGCAGCTATTGCTAAAGTCGGGTTTGGGTCTTCCCCTGGTGGACGTAGGGGCATCGATCGACAGGGTGCTAATCTAATAAGGGCTGGAATAAAAACCTCATCCTCCATTCCCTCCATGTCTTCAATATCAGTTACCACAAACTGTTCCATAAAAAAGTAAGTATCCCTCATTGCACTCTGTACTGCTTCCTTCAGCTCACCAACTGTAGCATAGGGTGGAACCACTATAAGCTCACCAGGCTCCCTCGTCAACTCATATTTTAGCTCTCTTGAACTTGGCATCAATCGGCAAATGAATCTCAGAAATTGATCATCTTCATCCTTAAAAGGTCACTCCTTCACTGCTTGCTGTCCAAAATTTCCCGAGTCGCCAACTCAACCAATTTTGATTCCGGGTAACCCAATACAATAGTAGTACATTTGTATACAAGTAGACGACATCACTGTAAACATCAGCCCCAGGCACTAGAGCAGGTACTGGAAGTGGCTCAGGAACTATTTCAGGTTCCGGTTCATTGATCAGAACACGATTACCAAGCTCATGAATCGTGTATTCCAAAACCCGAGTGGATGGGTTCACAGCACGACAGACAATGTGACTTCCAACGATTACATTGTTCATTGATTTCAGCACATAGTCGAGCAAACCCGTATCACCAATGTGCAGCCGAGCTGCGTCTCGCACTTCCTGCCGACTCATCCCGCCATGGCTAAACTTGTTTTCTTTCTTTTCTTTCAATGCATTAAGAATGATTTGTGCTGCATATTCGAATCTTCTTGCAGGCCATCCGCTATCCATATTAGCGATTGCAGTAGTGAAATTTCACCGATTTTTCTCTCACAAGATGAAGATGCTTGTTTTGCAGGGCTCTTCTGGTTGAAAGTCTTGAAGAAGTAGAAGAAGAAACAGCGGTAGCCATGATCGATTTCCTCTGCGCAGGAGCTGGGGATTTGAGAGTAAGCATGACTCTGAGAAGATCTCTGATTGTGATCAATTGGGTCTCACTCAAATCTTCGTAATAACGAATGGCTTGCTTGATTTCTCTGCATCGGTTCGTGTTACTGAAATCTTGGATGATCTTATTATGAACTAAGAATGTCGATTGCTCTGTCGTAATTGTTTTCGGTCACTCCAAAGCTTCCATGGCAGAATCTGTACCCCCATCTAGCGAACCACGGATGCCCGTACGCAACCCCATGAAGCAACCGAAGATCCATTGATCGCTTTTTCGACACATCCTCAACCGTAATTTGACTGTAAAAGAAAGAAAACCCCGGATTCTTCATTGTTGAAAAAGATTCAAAAAAGAAGTCATTTAGGTCTTGTGCAGATTCGATCCCAAAGATCCATTCTATCTCTGCCGCAGAGATACCTGGACCCTCCTTCAATTCCATTAATACAGAGTAGATGACCAAACCTATTACAGTGAATCAACCCATGCAAGAGATGAAGATAAAAAAACCATCATCCAGAGGCGAGGAACTCCCATCATCGACTGGAATTCTCAGATGAGACTTTCGTTTCGACACAAAATTCTTACTCCAACCTACATCAAAAAATGCAGAACACCCCTACTAGGTCAAAACCCCATTTTCCCAAACCTATATCTCTAATATAATAGGGCATCCTCTTATGAAGTTCGTATTCTAGTTAAAACCTCTTCTGATAGGTAGGTTCCTCTCCTTTCTCAGTAAATGGATGAAATTCACTCGTCAGAATCAATATACGGAACTACGTAAAATCAGGCCATGGTCGCTGCATCTGAAATCGTTCGTTCACCCGAAAGTCCTCTCTCTACGCTACGCTAAAAAAATAAATTTGGCTCTTTCACACAGGATATAGTGAATAAGGAACTTCCTTCTCGGTTTCGCATGCCTTTTTCTTTTTTTAAGAAGATTGTAGCAGTTATTATACTTCCCCATCAGAGTATTCTTCCAGATAAAAAGAACTTATCTATGAAAAGCATTATTCAAATGAAGAAACCTCAGACTATTACCCAGATGGTGCACAAGAAGAAGACGTAGAGGAAATAGGCTTCAGTCCAGCTCCTTTCGGAAAAGAATATGGAGGCCAGCCCACAATTAATGAGCTCGAGTAGGCCAATCTGGGCACACATGATGACCCTCAACCTACCTTTATTACTAAAAATCTTTACCAGCACCAGAAAATAACTATTGATTGGGTTGCTCAAGCAGTTTAGAGCTTGCATCGACATATTCGGAGATGCCAGGATTGGATCCAGAAATAGCCATGCACTGCTTTTTCATCACAAGGAGCAAAAAGCCAGTTAAAAACCCAACCGAAGGTATCGCCCTGAGTTAGGTCAACAGATCGAGGATGAGGGAAAGAAGCTCATCAGTGCTGATTTTCCTGAGCGAGTAACTCGTTTTCCGGTTGTGGTAAGGATTCGGTAAGCAGCCCCGAAAGCATTCCGTCCTAGCTTTAGAGTCGGTGCTAGCTTCTTCCCTTGAGTTGTTTGCTGTCTTCTTGTATTCGTGTGTGAGGCTAGCCTCCGCCCGGGAGTCTTCGAAGCCAGTGCTCACTCCTTTTGATTGGAGTGAGCACTGACTTCCCACCCAGAGTCATTTCCTGATCATCTTATTTTATTCTTCTGGCCTTTCCTTTGGGAATAGGGAATCGCTAGTTTTTCAGGGAAGCTCTGTAGACTGGCATGTTAGAGTCGATTTGATTAGCGTGATTTCCTGCTAAGGACAACCTTCTATCTCTTGGACCAAAGTGAATCTTTCTTCGAATCTCCCGATTTTTCTCCTTATAATGAATGGGGATTCCAAGGTGCTGGATCGGTTCCTTAGAGTCAAAAATTTGCTTGCCGAACCATATAGTTTCCTATGAGTTGCGGGATAAAACCTTGCTCTTTCTTTTTTTACTACATCACAGAAATTCTAGCCTAAAGAACCTAGCCTCAGACTCGCTCGCTTCCCCCATGAGAATGATGTCATCTGCTTACTGTCCGTGGTTGATTGCTTGAACATTTGGGGCTTTTTCACACTTGTTGATTGGCCTAGGCTTAGACCACAGATACTTGCTGATAGAATCTGTGATAAGAATGTGAACAAGTAGGGGGACAGTGGGCATCCTTACCTGAGTCCACGACTCACCTTGAAGAAATCTGACGGTCTGCCGTTGATGGGGCAATCCAAGGCCCTTTGATACATGCTTTGATCCGGAGAAAAAAATGAAATAAAATATGGCAGCGGAACTTGTTTATTATTTATTTATCTATACTGGCTCTAGTGCTAGTTGTGTTGTTTAATCAATGGAAGTAACATAGTGCGGTAGCTCAGCCATTTGCAGCGAAGGAAGGATTAGTTGCGTAAGAAAAGGTGAGCATTACAGCGGCTTCCCCCCAAAAAAAGGGGGTTTTTCCGGTTGATTATGTCATTTCTCTCTCTCTGGTATGATGATTTTCTAGCCATATTTATAGAAGGCGAGTGCGAAACGGTAGGCGGCTAGTCACGCCACATTGGGTACTGCCAAGTACGCTTTTTGAATAAAAAATTATCTTATTTTCCTGATATTACTGTAAACAAATTGATATTTGTTTTTTACCATGCCCATGGTTGAGGGCTGTGATCCCTAGGTGTCGTAGAAAGAGGAACTACCACTGACTCTGCCGTGGAATCAAAGACTGACTCACCACTTCGAATTGAGGATTTTTTAACTGAAAGGTGCTTCCTCAACCAGATAATTAGGATCTACCAATCGATTGGCTTGTCAGGAATGGGGATCAACCCAATATCCATTTACCGGATAGTCTTTCTTAGCAGCTAGTAATCTACGATGCTACACTTGAAGCTTTCAGAGAGTCCTACTGTCGGCTCATCTTCTATCTAAGACCTCCGGATGCCTGAAAGCTGCTGTTTTATCAGGTCTAGTTGCGGTTCGCTCTTTCACTTATTCGGTCAAGCAGCTTCACTCCTCTCCCTCTGGTCGAGCTGCTACGCTCCTTGGCAGTCAGTCTCCACCCCTGACCCCATTCCTTCTAGCTCAGGAACTTCTATTTTGAATCTGAGTTTCTACCTTTCCCCGTTCCCGTGTAAGCTATTCCATGCGATGTCTTTCACAAAGGTACAGGGATTTGATAATCGATAGAGCTGGTGAATCTTTTCTTCCCTCGTAGGAACTTGGTCTCTCTAATACATCAATCAATATGGTAGATAGATCAGGTAGAAGATCAGCTGCTACTCTCGCTGTCTTCGATCGGCTTCAAAGCTTCTTCACTTTTTGCGCTTAGCACTTCCACCGATGCCTGACTTTCGTCTATGTATGGGTTAGATTAGAGAAGCAATCCTCCTTCTATCCTATCAACTAAGCTCTTCTTCGTCTTTCCCCTGAGGAGGTCAAGAATTCGTCGATTCCACATCCCTTGATTCAACTATTGGAAGTGCTGTTATGATCGATTTGGCTTCTCCTCTTCATGAATAGCCTGGGCACTTATATTCTTAATAAGAGTATACAGGTCCGTCTTTGACCGGTTCGGGTTCGGGACTCGTTCTATGACCGTACTCCCCTCCCATGTTTGAGGAGTCTGAGAAAGCTCTTCGTCCGACGCGGATACGAGCTTCTTCGATTGGACTGTGACATAGTAAATGCGGCTCGGAACAGCTATGAGGCACTGAGCCCTTTAAACTTCGCTCTTTGAGCCGTTTTCTGCTCAAGTGGCTTTTTTGGTTGCTTTCTGGCTTGATGAAAGATAGGTTGAAGTCTTAGAGTTAGACCTAAAGGCTGCTCCTGCTGATGAAGAAAGAAGGCTTTCTCCTACTGCGCGGACCCGTCCCCGAATCCGAAATGGCTACGGCTACCTAAGCTTGAAGTCGAGTGTTGGGGCAAAGAGCCGAACTACTGATAAAACTTCGGGCAAGCGACTGAGGAATGAAAGATAATGTTCTCCGCCCTGAACAAAAAGATCTGAAAATAGAGTATGTGAAGATGTCTACTCTACTCCCTTCTTTCTATCGACATCCCTATCTGTCATAGAATTTCATTAAGCATATAGCTCGGGCTCCTTCGTTCCGTAACCGTAACCTTAGGAAGTGCGGGTTAACTTGAGCTAATGGCTGGCGCCTCTGAAGCCTCTGAGCTTCTAGCTAAAGACTATTCTCGGTACTCCATCAACTCAATGAATTGCGTAGAAAACGATCAGGTGCTCATCCGCCTCTCGGCTTCCTGATCTTCACTGGTCGGAGGCTAAGAGCTTTCTTTGACTCTGAGTCATATGGGATGGGTCCCTACTCTCACTATGGCATAGTGGCCCAACGGTTCCTATGAAAGTCATAGCCGGACCTACTCTCCTCTCGCCGATGGTTTGAGAGTTGCGTTGGCGTGACGCTAATCTACTGATATTCGAGTGCTTGAGTTTCACTCATGTAGAGATAACGAAGGGAAAGGGCATTTGAGGGAGAGCCCAACCCAAGGGAAGGGGCAAAGAAAGGACCTGAGCACATTGACATCGAAGAAAAGGCCAATGAAAATAGGGAAAGTCCTATTCAAGCCGCTTTACCGACGAGGTTAAAGAGCGGTAGCCCCTCCTTCGAGCAAGCAAGCGGCACTAAAAGCAGGATGAAAGCAAGCAAGGAGTGTAAGCCACTTGCCCGATAGGGTAAGGAGCGGAGACCCTTCCTTCATTCATTAAGTTTAGGGATTTGAGTCAGGGATAACAGAGGAGCAAGCCCAAACAGAAGCAACAAGAAAAAACAAAGCAAGAAAGAAAACAGCTCTTTGTCTTACTGTGCCCGAGGAAGGGAAGAAAGAAGATGACAGACAAAGCACAACGGAGGAATGAACTTCAAGCATGGAGGGGGAAAGTAACGGCACTCAAAGCTGTCTTCCATCAACCAAGCATGAAACAGAAGCCATGGACTAAGATGACTGGACAGGAGCGATAAGCAGCTATCAGCCACTCGAACCAAGTTAGAGGTTTTTTTCATGAGAGTCTTTCTAACATTCTTCACCTGAACCCGGGAACAGCTTTGACTTAGATACTCTATTGTCAGATAGTTGAATGGCACCGGGAATGGATTAGGGAGCAAAGGAGATTAGGGAAAGTCCTCTGAAAGCCCTTTTTCCAACTGAGAGGGGCAGGAGAAGGATAGAAAGGTAGTTTCCTCCAGCAAGAGGGATGACTTCTTCCTTTCCGCAAATAACAAGCGCTTTTCTTCGCCACATCGCGTATAACGGGAATCGAACCCCCCTGCTGCTGGCGGGCGGATGGAGAATGTTCTACTTCGATCTTGTTAGGAGTAGGTTTTGGCTTTCCCCTTTTATGTTATTAGTAAAGCGCTAACGCCCTATCTATAGTGACGGGGCTTTTTCAATAAGGCTCGCGTAGGGGCGCTCACGTTTTTTTGGCTCTCTTCGCTCCACTAGCCTTGATTGGTGGATGGAAGTACCGAGGATAGTCTGGTGGTATCGTATAGTTGATCACGGCTGCATTTAGGAGTAAGAAGTTCCTCACACTTTTCATTTCATAAAAAATAAAAAAAGTAGCCTAGGGCGGATCCCAGATATGCCAGTTGATTGATTCGACTCCATTTTAAAGATTGGGTGAGTGTTAAGTGTACCGGTGTAGCCTATGCGAAGCAAGCCTACATAGGGATCGAAAAGAATGCATTGTATTCTAAATGAGATGCCCAAGAGAAAAGGAACGAAGGGATGAATCGGCGAAGAATTAGGATGGGCTGCTGGTCGAGCTAGCTCTAATCGAACTGTGACATCACGTAAAGTAAGTGTCAAGCGAATATAAAAACTAAAAAAGAGCGCCGTGCTAGAGTGCAGGCGCTTCAGCAACGGGAAGGACATAGCTTTTGAATCAACGAAGCACTCTGTCAGCAGAGAAGTTTTATTTCATAAGAGAAGAAGGTCCAGTCCAAAGAAGGTTGGAAAGGAATACGCCCGGTTCCTGAGACAGGAAAGGGGTCTACGTTCTGGCATGAATGTCAGTTCAGTTCATGTTCATCCCAATCCCTCTTAAGGAAGAAGCCTTCTCAAGCGCCCTAAGATGAGGAAGAAGCTACTTTCAGACTGTGTGCCCTTTCCTTTTCTTTGCTAACCACGCTGAGGGCTCGAACCTCAGTTCTTCCTTATTGCCTATCGTGGCCCTTTTACTTTTATAGTCCTATCAAGATCATTTGGCTGACGCCGAAAGCGTAACTATCTTACTAGAAGTGAGGACTGCCCTCCACCTCTTATTCATATTTCATATCAGGTTCCATCTTCTCCTTCTCTTTCTCCCTAAACTAAAGGTCGATCCTTGTCCTTGGTACAGTGTTCCACCCGCTCTCTATCCTATGGGTCCCCCCTTTTCTCGCGAAACTGCACTCTTTTACTTGGACTTTACTTTGAAGCCTGATTAAAAAAAGAGATCTTTGGGTAAGACTGCCGGGTCTTGAGCACCAGTACTATCACCAATATCTAATATCTAGATTCGTCTAAGATTACTCCCGCTTACCAAAAGACTTAACACTGGATCTGATATTCATCGAATAGAATGAGAAAAAGCTCTCTCCGGACCATGAGGCATTTCCCTCTTTAGAATTCTTTATAAGAAGTGGGAATAGCCGGTTCCCAATGGGAATGAGAGATGGGATCAAGGCAATAGCTACCTTTCTCGCTCCTGGTATTCGGAGATAGGATAAACAAGACTGACTTGACTTCAAACTCTTTCAGTCAGTCCATCAGATTGACCTCGAGATTCGCCTTTTGCTTTCATTTGGTCAACGGACCGTACCGAAGTTAGTTGAAATACAGAATGCAGGCCTAACCCATTAGAGAGATTTCCCAAAAAGTAGAAGCATTCCAATTCTTTATTTAGATTTAGGAGTTTCTTAGGAGAAGAAAGAAGCTAAGACTCTTTTCTTAGAGGAGACAAAGGGCTAAGAAGTGGAGGGAAGAGCGTACTGAAACCGTAACCGTCATGGGTGAGCCTGCAAAGTCCATCAAAACTCCAGACCCTTCTGCTTTGAGGCGCATAAGCGCACAGTTTTCTATTTAAAAAATAGAAAATAGAAGCGGATAAAAAAAAAAAAGGCTAAAGTCCCAAGAAAAGGTTGGTTCAATCGATAGCTCAAGCTCAACGAAGGCGGTATCTTACTTAGTAGCCGCAGAAAAGGACAAGGACTCGGCTCTTTCCATATCAGTTCGGATTTTCCTGTTTTATAAAGGCAAAACATAAGCGGCTACTGTCCCTATGGCATTAGAGTAGTCTATGGTACCAATCCCCTATAGAAACAAACGCTCACCTATACCTGGAGTGGCCGCATTTGGTACAGCCAGGGGTTAGAGATAGAGATCAAGCCTTGTCTTGTATTCGTATTTCCAAAAGTTTTCATCCATACGTTTATGTATATACTATTTTAGTAATAGATGGAAGCTGCAGCTGCTATGAGGACCAATCAGAAATCCCATCGTGCGTCTAGAAAACAGGAAATACCAACTGCCCTTGAAGCCGAACAGAAACACGGTGCTTTCACCTCTGTAACAGAGAATTTCGGTCTAGTTGCTATACGAAAAGATCTTTTTTTTACCATGCCTGTGCTGTGATACCTTCCACTGAGCCAACCATCCATCAATAATTTCGTATAGAAACACAAAAATGTCAACTCAATAGGAAAACCTCTTCTTGAAAGAAGCGTAAGTCTAAACTAATTTAGACTCCCTCTATTTCACTCTAGAGAAAAAAATAAAAGGCATTCATTCCGGGCAGAGAATTACCCTCGAATGAGTACTAGCCTATCTACGAAAAAGCCCTTTATGTTAAAGTATCTATACCCATAGGTTTACCTCACATCGATAAATCCACTCATCAAAAGGGGTCAGATAAAGCCTTGAGATGAATAATGCTTCCAGTCCCAAGGATTCATTCAGTTAAGTCGATGAGCAAGTCCTATGCGCTCGTCTAGACCAATAATCAATAGAGACGGAAACTCCCTTACGAAAGCCACTTGAAGGCGAAATGAACTTCTCGATCTAAAACAAGTCTTTGGGGACCTATTCTTCTCATACTTTATTTTGACCAATGGGTCAGTGCTGGTCGAAGAAAAGAAAACGAGACTTAGCTTATGCGGCACACATGCTCTGAAGCGTGCTTTTACGCTCGATGATTCCCTCTTCAAGGTGTGTTCAGTTAGAACGTTAAAAAGAAAGAGAGCGTTCAAGTTCAGGTGGTCGAATGCATTTTTCTGTAGCAGGAATGGCTTTCCTGGGCCCTACTTTGTTTATGTATGCGTACGTGTAAACGCATTTACTTTCTCTGAGGGTAAATTTACTTCGGGAGCGGTAACGGATTCGCTTAGAAGTTCTCGATACTAAGTTTGCCGGAAAGCACTTCACGTATAAGAGCTTGGGTCCCCGTATCCTTTGTTTGCCTTTTTACCTTCGGTAGGAAACCATTATGGAAAGTGATCACACGAAAAGCAAAAAAGCGCTCTTCCTTCCGGCTTCTGGAAAGACTTGAGCCGATAGACGAACATTGGTCAATTTCAATTAAAGGTCGGCTACTAATTACAATTGTTGGATTGAAAGCATCTCTCTTTCCGATTTCGTTTTCGAAGGAGTTTTCTCGTATTCTGTATTAGCTCCTTCCACGAATGAATAAGGTAAGGCTTCGATCTTTCGCTTTTGAGTTCGTCCGGAAGCTCTAGTATGAGCCGGTGATTCCAGTCCGTCTCGGATGGAACTCCCACCTAAAAAGTCCTTAGTCTCTTGTCGAACATCTCACCCAAGCGCTAGGTAATCCAATTTGGAGCATCGGTACTCGCCAGAGTTACAAGTCGTTAAGCGACGCGAAAGAGTTGATCCATCGGATTGGGATTAGCCAGTCTTTGAGCTAGCCCTAATTGAATCTACCAAATAGGCAAATAGGCTAAAGAAGGGAAGCACCAACCATTCATTTGTCGAATCGAAAGCTTCGCCTACGACGTAACTCAGCGCGGTAAGCTCCATTTTCCTGGCGCTTGTTTAATTTAAAGTGGTACGGTATCCCCATTTCTAACTAAGTCAATTGAAAATGACATCGGCTAGTGAGCAAACGAGCTTCGGAATTGGATCAAAGCCAAGAACCGAGGCGAGGTCTGGAGTGTGCGGATCAGACAGAGAAGAAAGATAAGGTGTTCACGATTTAGAAAAAGTAGCATATGCTCCGGCCGGCTCGCTTAGTCTTCATCGTCAATGGCTGCTAACGCCGCGACGAGGGCGCGACGGGTTGCCAAAGGAGAGTCCCAAGAGGCCTAGGAGAGAGGTGATGTATTTATCTTTACATGTACTGAACTTATTGGGTCCCCATTAAGAAAATAAAGGCTTTGCCCAGCCTAAAGCGCTTTTCCTAACCAAGGTGATATTACCTTCTTCCACTACTGAGAAGTCTTCGAAATATTTCCTTCCATCGTTACCATGAGTACAGGCCCGGTCCTCATTCCGTAATTCTGGTTAAGAGATCCCCTATCTAACTGATCACACACTGACCTCCTATCCGGGGCCCCCGCCTGGGTTCAGCACCTAAGTTTCCTTCTTTCATCTCAGGGGTCGACGGTCTTTCTCTTATACGGTGGATGCTTGGTTCTTCTTATTACAGAGTACGGAGTGGAAGCATTATATCTACTAGCCTAGCCGATTCCAGTGTTCAGTACCGGCACTCATACCTAATAAAGCCAGCATCCTCCGAGAAAGGTAACTGCCCCCTTCCTCTCATTCCAAAGCTGGAATGAAGCTCAGTGCTTGGCTCGATCTGGAAATTGCGTAAATAATAACTGGGTTGAAGCGAAGTCATCTCAGTCAGTTCAAAGTAGTAGGAAAAAGTAAGTGGTAAGGGAGAGGAGAGACCCCTATCGCTAACTTCTCTGTCCTAATCTCCTGTGTCGAAGACATCGGAAAAAGCTTGCTTGTTTTCGTGCTACTACAGGTCCTAGGGATGGGACTTTCAGGCCAAGTGCGGATTCGTCGAAATCGAAAGATTGCCTCTTATTTGCTAAGATTGGCGAATCAATCAGTCGTGGTTTCGGCTCATATCGGAAAGAATTAAAAAAGATAAAGTAGCGCATGGGCAAGGTAATACGATAACCGATTTCTTAGAGCATTTAGGCGACTCCTAAGACACCAAAAAAGGGTGAGAAAGACATGAGCCAATAGGCGAACCGAAGAAGCAGATTGACCTACTTTCAACGCATAGGCTCGCCCGCGAAAGGAAGACAATCGTTGCGTGCAATGCGTAACGCCTCTGAGCCAGAACTATAAGCATCATATAGAAGATCGTTGGCCAATTCCTTGCATCACGAACCTCTCGAACTAAAAGGAAAAGATCAACCGACCGAATCTTCGTTATTTATTCTCCACTTTCGACACGAATGCAATGAAAGCGGGTCAGCTGAGCTGCAAGTGAGATTTTGGTCCGAATTCCGGCTAACTCATGGGCAAAGTCGTCTTTTGCCGCCCCTCATGCAGCATATGAGCGGATCTTCACTAAAACCGGCTCTATTGGCGGATGGATAGCGCCCCTCACTCTGCTATGAGAACAAAGAAAGGCACACTATCTCCTTGCAGCTTTGCCCGTCGCCCTTCGGTAGTATAGTAGGATGGATAGCAAAGCCGCTAAAGCGCCCTTCGCTTAGTATCTTCGAGCCTCTACTGAATTCCGCTCGCCCCGGTCCGCGTTGACAAAGTCAACGACACAAGCAAGGAGTTGACAAAGGAGAACAGCCCCCTGTTGTTGATAGAGAGCTTACTGCCCCGCCCTTTATAGTATAGTCGCGACTGTTGTCATGGAAAAAGACTTTCTTTTTTGTCAAAGAAGCATGCTTAACACAGCCTATAGCGTAAAGGCATTCGAGCTGCGTCTAAACTAAATTAAAGGTGAGGGCCTTTACTCTTTCTTCTGTAGATACGCTATCCCTTCCTTCCGGCTATGGTATGGGGGAAGGGAAGTGAGATCTACCAATTTCTTTTTAGATGAGTGGCCGCACTATGATCGTTCGGGAGACATGGTCCCACGCGCTACACAAAAGAATGAATTGTTATGCGGTCGGAAAACTCTTTCTGCAGGCAGCCTATCCAATCAGATCACGTATTTTTGAATATGTCGTTCTGTCATATACATGTATTCGATTCGGTCTTCAATTTGTCCTGCTCGTGCCCGGAGAGAGAATGGGCACGACTCCCCCTCTTCCCGTTCTACTGTCCAAAACACGCCGGCCATTCTAAGTTCTGGGGTTGGGTCGGATAGGACCAGACCAAATCGGCTGGATCTGTGGAATCTGAACGGATCAGATCCAATCGGATCTGATCGTAGCTTCGAGTTCAGGTGCCGTACCGCGGCCGGACCGGAAAGGAAGGAAGGGGACAGCGAACCGCCTGCCAAGGTAGCTTGCTAACTCTCAGCCACTTGTTAGAAGGAAGTGCAGCTTGATTGTCGGGGGAGGGAAGGAAAAAAGAAGGTAGATTATTCGATTCTATTTCCTCCTTTGGTGACGGATTGGCTTGGAGAGAGGCGACCAACGGGAGGAATTCGTCTTTTTTTTGTTTGTATCACCGAGACACCCGAAAGGCCGGCCATATGTACCTCGGGAGACCCGGCCCATTCAAATCAAAAAAAATAGAACGAGCACCTACGACTAAGGGGAATGGAATGTCGACCACAAGGTGAGATGATCTTATAATACGAGGGCGAGTGACTGGTCAAGTCATGAAACTTAGTCATTTTGATCAACATGGCTGCAAGTGGACTGGGTTTATGTGTTTGAACTGACTACGACCAAAGTCGTGGCTGCTTCAACCAAAAAAGGGCGACCCCGAAAGAAGTACCTCACCTCACTTACTAAGAAGTAGTTGGAGCTGGGCTCCGTGAGAGTTTGCTTTTCTTTCTAAGAGCGGTCTGTCTGATCCTGATCAGACCGCTCCTGGTGTTCGAACTAGTCATTAATGGTCGGCTTCATTGGTACCCTTTCGGTATGCGTTGCGAACACTTTCATTTTTAGCGTCTCACCTTCTCTAGAGAAGCGAAACTCGAACGGATAGAGCACATGGTCCAACTACATAACTTTTTCTTTTTCATTACTTCCATGGTCGTGCCTCGTGGCACGGCAGCACCCGTACTATTGAAATGGTTTTTCAGTAGAGATGTTCCCATAGGTGCCCCTTCTTCCAATGGTACTATAATTCCTATTCCTATCTCTTTATTCCCTCTTTTGGTCTATCTACATTCCAGGAAATTCATACGCTCCATGGACGGAGCAAAAAGTGGAGTCTTGGTCAGAGCAAGCCGCCCCATTCTATTACCAGACAAAATTCGGAGAAGCTCACCCGAAACTAGAGCTAGAAACGCCTTATTTCGTTTCGTTCCCGTTCTTCATTTCCTTCTTCTC